AAGGGAAGAATCTATAAGATAGAAGAGATGGGGGGGGGGGAGGAGCCCTAATAAAAATACAATCATAAATTAAAAAATTTATAATAAGAAAATTATTTATCCCCCGCGAAGCGGGGGGAATTACCGCCACCGAAGGTGGCGGGTATTATTTAATATCTTAACCCGTAGGGTTTTAATTTATAAAATTTTAATAAACAGGTATATATTTTTCCCCGGCCTTTGGCCGGGTATATTTATATATATTCTTATTTTTCCTTATTCTCCCGCCGAAGGCGGCATAATATTATATATATATTTTATATATTTATTAACCCACCCACCGAAGGTGTGCGGGCATATCTTAAAATTATATAGGCGGGCTCATACTATTAAATTATATCCCTTAGGCCCGCCTTCGGCGGGCCTATATTTTACGGTAAGCCAGATAAAAAAATATGATTATATAATCATATTTTTTTATCTAAATAATAATAAAATTTAATCCCCGCTCTGCGGGGTATATATGCCGCCCTTCGGGCGGATAATAAATAACTTCCCCCCCCCCATAAAATTAATAAAAAACCCCGCTCCGCGGGGTATATATATCCCCCCCCCATAGGGGGGGGGGTAATTATCTATTATATTGGTTAAATTTAATCGATAACTAATAAAATAATATACTTGATATCGTCCTATGGCCGGGCATTATAATAATACCTATATAAATAAAAATAGCCGCCCTATGGGCTAGTATAAATATGGGCCCCCCCTTCGGGGGGCCGATGTCATAAATCCTAAGGGTATATATATTATTGATAAATAAGGCTTATATATAAAAATAAATAAAAGAATAAAGGGGGGGCCGTAGGCCCCCTTGATTATAAGGGCCCTCATTATCCGCTCTACGGGTATATATTTAATTTACCTGGCACGTCTGATATAAAATAAAAATAAATAAAAGAATAATAAAAATCACCCGCCCACCAAAGGTGGGCGGGTATATTAATAAGTATAAAAAAAGGATAAAATTTAACTATATAGTGAAAATTATAAAACATAAAACAGCGACCTAGAAAAACCCAACCTATTTAAGGTATTTTTTATGCCTTATAAAAAAAATATACTTTTTAAGATATTTGTTTTTTATCGAAGCGGGCTATACCGGCCGTAGGCCGGCATGTATTATTTTATTTTGTTAACTGAATATCTTATTTATTATCCCCACCAAAAAGGGAGGATATAATATATAAATAATATGATAAATATAACTTTTTTATTTATATATATATAAATATATCATGAAGAGGGGGGGGGGATAAAATCAAGGGGCCCTAAATAAATACCCGGCCGTAGGCCGGGAATCAGGGGGGGGGGAACCCCCCCTCATTATATAATTGTAGTTTAACTACCTTCATATTAAATTTAACTCTTAAAGGTTTATTTCCCCCGAGCATATTATGACTATTAAATTAGTAGTCAAATTATAAAAAAGTATTTTTTTATTCTTATATATATAATATAAGAGTTAGACTTAAAGTATGATTAAATGTATTAGAGATAAAAGATAATGATATAAATAAATGGGGGGGGGTATTATTATTAATAAAGTATATATATTACCCGCCCTATGGGCGGGCATAAATACCCGCAACGCGGGGGAAGTATATTCTTAAAGGATATTTAAAGATTATATATGTTTTATATATAAGAGACCCTTCATATATATTTTATTTTATTATATGTTAATAATCCCGCCCACCTTTGGTGGGCGGGTATCTATATTTTATATATAATAGGGTTATTTTTAATAAATAACTTTATCTTAATTTTTATTTATTGGCCGGCATATATAAGTAATATATATTAAAGGTATAAGTTAATATAAAAATAATAAGGAAAGGTATAAACTATATAAGTTAAAATATAAGTAAATATATCCTAAAGGGGGCAGGTTATTATGGGCCCCCTTCGGGGGCCCCAAAATTAATAATAAAGTATTTAACTCTTAATGGTAAAAGGTAAAGTTTATATTAGATTAGTACTCTTAAAATTAATACGGGCCCACCGAAGGTGGGCGGTATATTATCATCCCTCTCATTATTTAACTTGTTTATCTATATCATTATCATATTACCGCCCACCTTCGGTGGGCGGGTTATAATTATGTGGCCTACGGCCCCAAATTTAAATGGGTTTTATTAAAAAATGAATATGCCCCATAAAATTTACTTTTTAAGGGTATGTTTTTTCATCATATGCCGCCCTTCGGGCGGAAAGATATATTTTATTATAAATTTGATATAAAATATAAATCTATAATGCCCGCCCACCTTCGGTGGGCGGGGGCATATATTTCTAAAGGGATATATCATCCCCCCCCCCCGAAGGGGGGGGTAATGGGGGGGCCGTAGGCCCCCCTAATCATCAAGATTACATCTTGATAATACATAATATATATATAATAATATATTATATAAATAATATTATGTCAATAGGATATAATATATAAATATATAGTATAAATAATGTTATATCAATAGGATATAAAAATAGATGTTTTAAATATATCTGCCCACCTTCGGTGGGCTATACCCCCCCCGCTTCGCGGGGGGTATAATTTAGTCACCTCTAAATAATATGATTATAATATATAAATAAGAAATAACCCCCGCCCTCCTACGGAGGGCGGGGGGGGGATGTATTAAATGCCCGCCCACCTTCGGTGGGCGGGTATCCCCGTCCGAAGGACGGGCATTATATATTAGTAAATATAAAGGTAATATATAATAATATTAAAGGTATAAGCTAATAAAAAAAATATATATATATAATGAGGGTAACCCCTGATACCCGAGCTACTTTTCATAAAAAGTAACTAGGAATTTAAAATATGCCCCGCTCCGCGGGGCATATATATTTTTAATCTAAGTTTATATGGTTTATTGGTAAAGCAATGTATTTTTTAATACAACGAATTTGGTTCGATTCCAAATGTAAACGTAATATGTAAATATTATAAAATGTTTATACAAGTTTATCAAATTGATAAGACTATAACATTAAAAATTAAAAAAAAAATAAAAAAAAAATGAATTTAATAAGTGGATTATCCAGTTTATTAGCTATGGGATTATTATCTCCAGTACAAAGTATATTATGATTAATAATATTATTTGTAAGTACAGCTATATCTTTATACAATCAAGATTTTATGTTAATGGGAATATTATATATATTAATATATGTAGGAGCAATAGCAATATTATTCTTATTTATATTATCATTATTAAAAATAGATTATATACCTCAAGGTAATGTATCACCATTAATAATAACATTATTATGTGTATGCTTTATACCTTTAGATTTAACTTATGATTATAATGGTATAATAATGGAATTTAATGAAACAGTAAATGAATTAATAGTAGTAGGTAATCAATTTTATACTGAATATGCTATATTATTAATAATAACTGGTTTAATATTAATATTATCTGTTGTGGGGGCTATAGCGATAACAAAATAAATGTTACAATTTATAGAATTATTATTAATGTTTGTATCAGTGTTATTAGCAGTAGCCTTTTTAACAGTCGCAGAGCGTAAAACATTAGGATATATGCAACGTCGTGTCGGTCCGAATGCTGTTGGTGAAATGTAAAAATACGTAAAAAAATAAGTATAATAAAAATATAAATATAAAGCCCATTCTGGAGGGATATTATGCCCGGCCTTCGGCCGGGTATACTTAAAAAGGACTAAAATAATAAATAAAAATTTTATAGATATTAGATTTAATATATAATGAAAGATCTTTATTTTATATGAAAATAAATGCCCCATAAAAAAAAACATACTTCTTAAAAAGTATGTTTTTTTTTATCTCGCGGGGGGATAATAGATAATAACCCGCCCCTTTAGGGATATATTAATTTTTCCCCGCCCACCGAAGGTGGGCGGGCATTTTATAATTAATAAAATAGTAAAATATATGAAATTAAAGATATTTATTATAAACCTAAAAAAACCTATAAAAATAATAAAATATATATTTATTTTATATTATTAAAGGTATTAATTTTCATGTATATGAAAACTTTAATAAAAATATCACTCAGTCGGAGTCATAAATATATCATAATTAAGTATAAGTTGAAAGTATATATCCCGCCCTTTGGGCGGGCATAAGATCAAGGCCCCCGAAGGGGGCCCATATTTATACCGCCCTCCAAGGAGGGCGGTATCGCACCGCGAAGCGGGGCGAATTAAATTTTATCTTTTAAAGTATGAGATTATTTTTTTTTTATTTTATGGTTTATAACTTTTAAATTTAAACTATAAATATATCAATAAAGATTTTAATGCCGGCATACAGCCGGTATCGCCCCGCTTCGCGGGGCATTAGATATTTTAGGTTCATAAAAATATACACATATATTATTCCTTCAGGGGATATTATTATAGACCCTTCATTTATAGATCCCGGTGATTATTATATTTTTATTATCTTTATATATAGGATATAAATAAAAATATTTTAACAGAAAATAAAATATCCCCCCCGCCTAGCGGGGGGGGGGAGGTTCCCCCGGCCGTAGGCCGGGTATTAAGGGGGCCCATGTTTATATTCCTTATATAATAAAATAAATGTTTTTTTTATAAAATAAATCTAAGAAATTTATTTAGGCCAAAGTATATAAATATATATACGAAGTGAAAGTAAACCTTTTGCTAAAAATTATCAAATTGCGGAAACATCTTAAAGCTATTTCAACTAAGTAAATATAGTTTGCCCGCAGCTTTGCTGCGGGCTAGTTATTCATTTATGGCACAGGTAATGACTCGTGGTATAGTAATATCGAAATAGATGCACGAAAGGAAATAGATAATCCGCAACCAAGTACCTTTTATATTTATTATTATGCCGGCCGTAGGCCGGTATCGCCCCGCTTCGCGGGGCGATTAGGTATGCTGTTCATCGACTAAATGGTAATTGGTGTATTAATTATAATATGCTTAAGATATAGTCAGACCTTATTCGAAAGAATACAGATATATATAAATAACTTATTAGTATATAATAATATCCTAGATAAAAAAAAACATACTTCTTAAAAAGTATTATTTCGAGGTTTACTAAAAAAATGATATATATAAGAGTTTTATTTATATAAATCGTTAAATGAATATTTATAACCCCCCCTTCGGGGGGTATATTATATGGGCCCCCCTTCGGGGGGGCCCATATTTATAACTTATATTTTAAAGATATTTTTTAATATCTAAATTTTAAGTATAATATTTAGGGAGAAGTTTTCCAACTTTATCTAACCATATATAAATACCGACCTACTTAGGGATACCCCCCCCCCCCCGCTTCGCGGGGGGGGGCATTTTTATATAAAATATCTACATTGCGGATTATATATGTAAGATTAAAGGAAAAGATTTGTATTATGGTATTTTAATGGCCATAGCCGATGCTGCTAAATTATTATTAAAAGAAATAATAATACCTACACATGCTGATAAATTAATTTTATTTATAAGTCCTATTATATCATTAATTTCAGCATTATTATGTTGATCAGTAATTCCATTTGGACCAGGTATAACAATAACTGATCATAATTATGGATTAATATTAACATTAGCAATAAGTAGTGTTGGTGTATTTGGAACTTTATTAGCTGGATGATCAGCTAATAGTAAATATTCATTATTAGGTTCTATACGTTCAACAGCTCAATTAATTAGTTATGAATTAGTTTTAACTACTATTGTTTTATTATGTATTTTATTTGCTGGTAGTATGAATTTATCTAGATATGTTGAATTACAAACATCTATTTGATTATTTATACCTTTATTACCTTTATCTATAATTTGATTTATAGGTTGTGTAGCTGAATGTGCTAGACCTCCTTTTGATAATGTTGAAGCAGAATCTGAATTAGTTTCAGGTCATATGACAGAATATTCATCTTCTATTTTTGTTTTATTCTTCTTATCTGAATATGCTTCTATCTTATTCTTATCAACATTAACTGTTATTTTATTCTTTGGTGGTGGTACTGGTATTATCTTAGGTTTAAAAGCTAATGTTTTCGCTTTTACTTATATTTGAGTTAGAGCTACTTTACCTAGAGTTAGATATGATAAATTAATAAATATGTGTTGAATTATTTTCTTACCATTATTATTCGGTTTTGCTATTTTCTTACCTTCATTAATATATATATTAGATGCTCAAATTTATTTAAGTATCTAATTTTCTTATTAATTAACTTTTACATATATATTCATATATATAATCAATATATAATTGATAACCATTTAATTTTGTTCACCCCCAAAGGGGGGGGGTGATCAACCCCCCCCGAAGGGGGGGGATAATAGTACCTATAATTATAAATGCTAGAGCTAGATTGGTACTATTAAAATTAATACATGAATTATCTCGTAATCCTCATATAGAAATAATATATTGTGATACAGATAGTATTGTAATGAATAGTACCTTACCTGAAAATACTATAGGTGATTTAATAGGTCAATATAAATTGGAATATCAAGCTCAATATGGTATTTTCATAGCACCTAAATTATATCTTTTATATATTCAATCTAATAATATTAAAATCGTTAATAAGGGTATATCTAATAAATTAAAGATAATTGGGTTTATTTCCCCATTATATAACTTTTATATATGAATATATTTTTTCTTACTTGGGTATATTATTTATAAGATTAATAATAATATCCAAAGGTGGATTATTTAATTTAATCATTTAATTTTTAATTCTTTAACTTTATTAATATAACGTCTTTCTAAATTTAAAGCACCTAAATTAATTTCATAAACAAAAGCGATAACTAAAGTAGATAAGAAAAGAATTAAGATACTTAAACCATAAATACCATTAGAATAAGCACTAACAACATAAGGTAAAATAGAAGAGATTTCTAAATCAAAAGGTAAGAATAAGATAGCAACTAAAATGAAAGCAACACTAAAAGCAGATCTAGATTGTTGATATGAAGTGAAACCACATTCAAAAGGACCATCTTTTTCAATATAAGAATTAGAAGTAGAAATTAAATAATTAATAAGTATTAATAGACAAGCTACAAAAGGAGCTAAATATAAATAAAATGTAAACATATTAAATAGTTATTAAATATAAACCTTCCGAAATAAATGGTAAATATATAAAGAAACTAATTAATAATACAGTAGCTATAGCTATAACATAAGCTAATGATACATTAATATAATTATAACTTTGAGATATATTATCTTTTTCTACTATTGTTTTACTTGTTATTAAAACTTTAATTATATTAGCATAATAATATGTTGCTATAACACTACATATAATTAATATTAAACTTTCTAATATATAATTATCTTGTAAAGCACTTATTAATATATATAATTTACCATAAAATCCTGGTAATGGTGGTATACCTATTAATGAAAATAATGCTAATATCATACATATTGCTAATGTTAAATTAGGTAATTTTAATTGATGTATATATATTAATGGTGATCATATTGAATTAGGTTTACTTATATATTGACTCGCTGCTAATATACTTAAAAATAATATTACATGTGTTAATGTATATTGTATTATATATATATAAAATGATATATCAAATGTTATTATTGATAATAATAAATATCCAAAATTTAATAAACCACTATATGCTAATATTGTTTTAATATTTATTTGATATAATGGTTTATATGATCCTATAAATAATGATAAATAAAAAAATATTATAAATATATAATGATTAAATAATATAGCATTAGAGAATATTCATGATGATATAGATATTTTAGCAACAATACTTATATAAGCAGTTATATAAGTTGGTGCATAATTATATACAGCAATACTTCAACGATGTAATGGTGCTAAACCCATTTTAAAGAATAAAGCTATTAATAATATATCAAAATATATATAAGAATTATTATTACTATCTAATGAATTAAATATTTGAATATCAGATAAATTAGTAGAACCGGTTAAAGAATAAATAAAATAAGAAGCTAATAAAATAATAGCAGAAGCTACACCTCCCATTAAGAAATATAATAAAGAAGCTCTAGAAGCATTATATGATCTATTATGTAAACCTGTTAATAAATATAATGAATAACTTTGTAATTCTACTATTATATATAAAGCTAATAAATCATTAACTAAAGGAAATAATAATAAACCTATACTATTTGCTAATATTAATAATATTAAATAAGGTGATAATAATATTCTATCTTTATTTATTGATATTATATTTGTATTATATATTAATAAACTTATTATTAATAATAATATTAGAAATATTAAAGGTAAATTAAATGATGTAAAATTAAATCAACTATTATATAAAGTAAATCCAGGTATTAAAGATATAATATTTATAGAATTAATTAATAAAATTAATACAAAACTAAATACTAATATACCTAATCTATTTATTATAATAGAATGTCCAATAATTGAACTTTTATCACCATTTTCATGGTTTAATTTATTATCACTATCAGTTATATTAACTGTAGGACTTGTATAAGTAGAAAATACTAATAAGGTTAAAAATGATGAAAATAACATCACCTATATATTTTACTTATAAATCATAAAAATATAATGCCCGCCCACCGAAGGTGGGCGGGCTGGGATACCCTCGTAAGTTATATAAGATTAATTCTTATATGCCCGTTATTATCTATCTTATATATTACCCTTCACAATCCCGTACCTTAAATGATTATATGGGTCTCCTTATATATGTGATTATATCTACTAAATAAAATATAAGCTCATTTGTAGTTAATTTATAACCATAAGTATAACACATGGAATATTGAATAAAGAACATATTTTAGTAACATTTTAAATATCATCCCCGCCCACCTTCGGTGGGCGGGGTGAATCAAACCCCCCCCGCGTAGCGGGGGGTAATGGGGGGGCCGTAGGCCCCCCTTATCATCAAGATTTCATCTTGATAATTACCTTAAAGATAATATTTTTATATTATAATTTTATGCCCTAGGTTTTATTCCCCGCTGGGCTTATTATCTTGTATCTCACATAGTTATATACTATTAAGGTTAATAAAATATATTTAATGCCTCTTGGTTTACTTGGGTAATAATTAAATATTAATGTGTAAAATATGGTTTGTAAAAATAGGGTTAATATAAAGAAAATTTAATAAGTTTAGAAAAGGTTATAAATATATGAATATATAAAAAATAAAAATGGGCCCCGAAGGGGCCCATGGTAATATACCCTAGTGGTATATAAATATCATAAATATGCCCATGTATAAGAAAAATGTAAAAGAGAAAATATCACGTTAAGGAGATAAATAAATAAAGGCCCGCCTTCTAGGGCCTATATATCCCCGCCCTACGGGCGGGTATTTAATCTTCTCTTTTAGGATATAAATTTATATGCCCCGCTTAGCGGGGCATTCTTTTATCCCCCGTAATAAATCAGCATTATATTCTTATATATGAGAATATTATCATTAAATAATAGATAAAATTAAAATAATAAATATATTAATAATAATAATAATAGGTACATTAATGATTAATCTACCAATACCTGTACTACCTAAAACTTTTAATAAACCATTATCAATTAATTCATTTAAATAACCACCAAATATTAAAACTGGTCTAATTATTAAATTATTTAATAATTGATCAAAATAAATACGTTGGTTAAAGAAATTATAAATATATGATTTTAAAGTACCTGATTTAGGTAATTTATACATAAATTCATAAATATAAACTAAAGATAAAGATAATGATAAACCTAATATCATAGGTAAATATTTAAAAATAGTTGGGATTGTAAATTCTGTTTCTATAAATGTATTAGTATGAGGTAATCCTAAATTTAAATGGAATATAACATTATCTCTATAATAACCTAAGAATATACTATATATAGCTAATATAGTCATTGGTATTATCATAAAATTACTTTCATGAATAAATCCATAAGTATATTTATTAGATCTTGGATTATTATAGAATGTTAAATATAATACTCTTATTGAATAAATTGCTGTTAATGTAGCTGATGCTGTAGCAATGAAATACATTATATATCCACTTAATGTATAAGTACCATATAAAGATTCAATAATGATGTCCTTCGAGTAATAACCAGTTAAACCAGGTATAGCCATTAATGATAATGAAGCTATAACCATTGAGACATAACTATAAGGTAAATATTCTATTAAACCACCATATTTACGCATATCTTGAGTTTCTGACATAAAACTATGAATTATTGAACCAGCTGACATAAATAATAAAGCTTTGAAAAAAGCATGACAGTATAAATGATATATAGCTAAATCATAAGCACTAGAACCAATAGCTAACATCATAATAGCTAATTGCAAATAAAATCTTTAAATAAAGATTTTAAGTGGACCATTTCTTTATTTATTAAATATATACCCCCCCCCCCTTCGGGGGGGGGTTATAAATATCAGGCGTATGGCCTCTGAGATTCCTACTAACTTGCTTATAATAAATTAACCCCCCGCGTAGCGGGGGGTTGATTATATCCCCCCCGAAGGGGGGGATAAATTAATGAGGGGGGAACCCCCCTCATACCCGGCCGTAGGCCGGGCATTATCTATATTGATAATTAAAATCAATTATGCCCTAAAAGATGGGAATTGATATTATATAAATTACTTATTATATATATATGCCGCCTATAGGGCGGGTAATGAATTTATATAATTATTATTATAATAACATATATTAAATATATATTATTATGAGCTTTGGTTATCTTCGAATTGTATATATAATATAAAATTACTTATAAAATGATACATTACTTTAATTAAAGGGAAAATGTTAAATATAAAAATAATATGCTATACCACGCGGAAAAGTAAAATAAATAATGGCATTATAATTTATTTCATTTATTAATTAAATTAATAAAATCATTATGATATTTTAATTTATCCCCCTTCGGGGGATATAATACCCCCGCGAAGCGGGGGCATTTATCCCCCCCTTCGGGGGGGATATAATCAACCCCCCCGCTACGCGGGGGGGTTAATTTATTATTTAAAGAATACTCCTCCTTCGTTAGAGGATACCCGCCCACCTTCGGTGGGCGGGCATTATTTTGTTTATATATAAGATAATAGATATCATTTATTAATTTAAATTTTAAATATAAATTAGATTTTAATTTATAATTAGATAAATAATTATTATTTAAATTTAATAAATCATTTTTTCTATATATTTCATATATAAATGAATCTTTAAATTTAGTTATATTAATTCTACCATTATATAATTTTATTAAAGGATTTAATAAATAATTATTTTTATGTAATATAGTTAATTTTAATTGATTAGATTTTTTATCATATATAAATTTACCATCTGAATCTAATAAACCACTAAATCAACCATTATTATAAGTTAATAATTTAGGTTCAATAAATTCAATATTATATAAATTACATAATTTATTTAATTGAATCATTTTAGAAGGATTTCTTATTAAACCATTAATATTTTTAATTAATTTAATCATACCTTTTTTATGATGTAATTTATATTTAAATGAATTATCACCTGATATTGATTTAATAGTACCACCTAATTTATGTTTAATTTCATATAATAAAGATTTATTTTTAGAATCTATTATAATTTTTAAATTAGCATAACCTTTTTTAGATAAAATTAATTGACCTCTACCATCAATTAAACCAGCTAATCATTCAAATCATTTTTGATCTTCTTGAGATATATTATCATTTTTACATAAAGATATATCTTTTAAATTCCCGCCCACCTTCGGTGGGCGGGCATTCTTAATTATTTCTAGATTTAAATCTTTAATATGTAAACATATTTTAAATAATATATATATATTATATTTTTTCATATTTTTAAAAAATAAATCTTCTTTATTTATAAATTCTGTTATATAATAACCTAAATTTATTAAAGATAAAATATTTATATTTACCAGTGGAGTCGGGCATAATATATTATTTATATACCCGCCCCCGCTACGCGGGGGCGGGGAAATATTAATGACACTTCCTACGGAAGTGTGATGAAGATCCCTATCATTGATAAGGATTTTATTATTATAATGCCCGTCCGAAGGACGGGGATACCCCTTCGGGGTATTAAATATTAATTTTATGCCGCGGATATATTTTTTTATTTTATATATCATATATATTTTTTCGTAAATAGCCTGATTTCTAAATATATATATATATATTTTTCGAGCCAATTGACGACTCATTGTTGATAATGCTATAACTCTTTTTATATCATTTGATACTACAGCAATTAAACCACTTACTAAAGTAGTTAATCCACCTAATCATAATATAAATAATAATACTGATGGAGTATATTCTAATATATAAGATGATCTTACTAATACAAATACTCCACTACAAACCATTGTTGCTGCATGTAATAATGAACTAACTGGTGTTGGCATTTTTTTAATAAAATTTGGACTATAACATAATATAATAATAAATGCCCGCCCACCGAAGGTGGGCGGGTATCCCCGTCCTTCGGACGGGCATTTATCATTTTTTTTATTTATTATTATATTTCTTACGTTTAGTCTCTGAGGATCCTACTTCGATATAATCAAGATGAAATCTTGATGATTAGGGGGGCCCCCCCCATTATCCCGCCCCTGAAAGGGGCGGTATATAATCACCCCCCGCGTAGCGGGGGGGGTTAATATATCTTTTGGTTTCCTGCTGATTAACTATATATCTAAATTTATATTACTTTCCTATATTTTATTCTAGTTAAAATATATATAATGTCGGTATCGCTCAGCGATATATATTACAATTATATATAGTAAATCCGGGGATATTAACATGGGCCCCGAAGGGGGCCCATATATATCTATAGTTTAAGTTAATCTAGCTTTAAGTTATTCCAGCATATAGTAAGATTTAAGGAGGGACCAATATTATCCCCCCCCTTCGGGGGGGGGTTTATAATATAAAAATATTTTAGATAAAAATCAATATTGAATAGTATAATTTATAAAGTATAAGTTTAGATATAGTATATATGAATATTGAATTATATAATATATAAGGTATAAGTTTAGATATAGAACATATATCATAAAAAGCATAAAATATAAAAATACCCGGGCATATAAACCCGCCCACCGAAGGTGGGCGGGTATACCCGTCCTTCGGACGGGCATTCATTTATTATAACTTATAAAGTTTTATGCCCTAGGTGATATTTTTATCGATTTATTAAAATCTAATAAAGGCGGTATAGTCTATAAAAAACTATATTTTTTAAGAGTTTTATCCATATATTATTTATAGGTAAAAAACTAAGGATGTATTTATAATGCCCGCCCACCGAAGGTGGGCGGGCGATCCCCCCCCTCCTAAGGAGGGGGATTAATTTTTTATTCTTTTGAACATTCTGATTTATATTTATTAATGAGTCTTTAAACCGTATACCTTATTTTTTATATCTTAAACTCATATTTCTATATAAAGATTTTTTTATAATTAAAAGTTATATCTTTTATATATTTATACCCGGCCTACGGCCGGTATATATTAATTATTTATTTTACTTATAAAAGCCTTAGGTTTTACTATTTATTATTTATATATTTTTAGCCATTTAAACGTCCCTCCATCGCGGACAGCAATCAAGAATGTAGACCTAATTGTGCAGACTTTGCTGTCGCAGCTATTAATAACATAATTGCTAATAAGTTTAATATTGTTGTATTTGTATGTGGTGTTAATAATTCAATTGTATTAAAATCAACTGCATGATATAATGATAAGATAGTACCTATAAAAATTACAAATAAAGCATCACCCATTCTATTTAATAAAATAGCAGATAAAGCAGATTTCATAGCAGCTAAACGAGTATTTCAGAAAGAGATTAATAAGTAAGAAATAACTCCTACAAATTCTCAACCAATAAACATCATAACATAATTATCACTTATAATTAAAACAGTCATAAAGATAGCGAAAATACTTAAGATAATATAAAAACGATTACGATTAGGATCATATCTCATATAATCAATAGCATAAAATAGAACAGCCATAGTAACTAAACCTACGGGAACTATAACAACCATTGATAAAGGATCTAATAAAATTCCATAATTAATATTTATATTACCTAAAGAGATTCAAGAACCTAAATTTATATGTATAGTTTCTTCAAAAATATAAGTTAAAAAATTAAACATTATAAAATATTAGTTACTTTACCTCTCAATCTATAGTATGAAACTAATAAACTTAAACCTATAGCTGATTCTGCACCTGCTAAGATTATTATAAATAAAGCAAATATTGTTGCTTGTATATCATCATATATATTACCTATATATATTATTTTTACTGTTACAGTTAATAATAATATTTCTATAGCTATTAATAATGTAATGATATTATTTTGACTAACATAAAATGTTAACAAAGTTGATAAAATTGCGATCATTTCTTTAATTTTTTTTGTAATTTTTAATTACCTTAATTCTTATTATTAATTATTTAACTTATATATAATGTTTATACCTCATGAAGCATAAAAAAAACTAACTTCTTAAAAAGTTTTTTATAGCAGCCAATACTGGCATATAATTATAATACATTGGTCTCCCGATGTTTAAAGTGACTCCCCCTTTATCTTTTTATAAATAATAATCTTCTTCATACCTTTGGATATATATTTTATTTTAAATAAATAGCCTCTCCTATAACACAGATAATATAATGAGGGGAACTCCCCTTGATACCCCGCCCACCGAAGGTGGGCGGGCATACAATCATATATTATATATATATATATTTATATATAATATAAGGTTTAAATAAACTTCTATATTTCATATATATATTTTATTTTAGATAAAAAGCTTAAATAAGATCCCGAAGGGAGAATATAGGGAAATATGAGATAATATGGGCCCTTAAATTAGATATTACAAATATTCTCGGGGCCGTAGGCCCCGAGAATATAGGTATATTTTTAGGTGTGTGCCTTACCGCTTTTATTTATTTCTAAATAAGTTTGATTATTCAGGTATATACAATTTGTGAATTCAGAGAGCTTTATCAGTTTAAGAATATATCTGTTGACAATCTTAACATATTCATTAAAATATGGGCCCGCCGAAGGCGGGCCTATATATCCCCGGCTTCGCTTCTAGGGGAAATATGAGATAATATGGTCATATAAGAGTGTGAGTCTTAGTCGGAAAACTCTATCATATATCATGGAAAAAATAATAGGAAGGACACTCAGCTACAGATAGAATATACAATACCCGCCCACCGTAGGTGGGCGGCATTAGTAAATGCCCCGCTAAGCGGGAAAATAAAAAACATGTATATATAATATATATCACATAAAAAGGTTATATTATCCAACAATCATGATTATTTAACCCGCCCACCGTAGGTGGGCGGGTTATATCAAGGGCCGTAGGCCCCCCTCCATATTTATGAAGCGTAAATAAATTTTATGAAGGTATTAATATTATCATAGATGATTATATTATTATATAAATGCCCGCCCACCGTAGGTGGGCGGGTATCCCCGTCCTTCGGACGGGCATTTAATTCTACTTATAATAATATGTCAAATACATTACAAAGTCATGTATTATATAAAAATATATCCGGAAATAATGAGGGGTCAATAAAACTCCCTGATACCCGACCTATTTATGGCATTCATAGAGGTTATTCAACTAACAATATATCCCGCCCCTAAAGGGGCGGGTTATTATCCCCCCGCTTCGATAAAAAAAAATACATCTAAGAAAATATGTTTTTTATATGGTATTTATCTATATATAAAGGGAAGATTGACATATATAATAAAATAAATAGTTATATAGAAATAAAAGAGAGTTGGAACAAATATGAGATATTATGGTACCTAATATTAGTATCCCAGGCTATAAGAAACATAAATGATCACCCCCTTCGGGGGTGATGATTAGGGGGGGCCTACGGCCCCCCTTTAACCCCCCCGCTTTGCGGGGGGGGTATGAATATATGGGACCCATATATTATAAGAAATTTCCTACTCTATATTATGATTTCAAAAGTAAGTTAAATCATTATGTAGAATTAAGTTAAATCATTATGTAGAATTAAGTAATTATTTACTAGCTATCAAAATGATAAACCAATATATTTCAAAATTTAATCTTGAAGAAAATGAATTAGATAATAACAAATAAACAGTAGATAAACCAAATAAAAGAAACATAAATGATAACCCCCTTCGGGGGTGATGATTAGGGGGGCCTACGGCCCCCCATTAACCCCCCCCCGCAAAGCGGGGGGTGATTATATACCGCCCCTGAAAGGGGCGGATAAATATGGGGCCTATGATTATATATTATTTCCCCCCTCTAGCCAGGCATATATATTTCTCTATATTATGCCCCATAAAATATAGATATATATTTTTTATTAATTGGCTGGTATTTCCCGCCCACCTAAGGTGGGCGGGCATTATAATAATTAGAATATCTAAATATATATAGAAATAAAAATTATAAAACCGATTATTAAATATCATAATAATCAGGGGGATTATCCCCCTGATGATCATCCCCCGCCCACCTAAGGTGGGCGGGAGGATAATGGGGGGGCCTACGGCCCCCCTAATCATCAAGATTTCATCTTGATAATTTATCCCCCCGAAGGGGGGATATAATCATCCCCGCCCGTAGGGCGGGGATAATTACTATTATACCCTAAGTAAGCCTAGCATATATATAAAATATAAGATTATATATATATAGAATGAACCAAATATATCCCGCCCCTAAAGGGGCGGGTTAATATAATGGTAGGCTGGGGAAATAATATGAGAATAAAGAAACCCAACTGAAGAGGGTTATATTAACCCGGCCTATGGCCGGGTATATAAATTTTGTTTATTTTAAACTATATATGAATATATCAGATTACTATAAATAGTTATATACCACGCTTAACGAAGATATATATCCCCCGCATAATAAAGCAGGGAAAATCCGCAAATAGAAATCGCCCACCTTAGGTGGGCGGTATATATATATAATAACCTCTCTTTTAGATATATTTTACCCAGCTCTGCCAGGCATATAACTAAAAAAAGAATAAAGGACCATTGTTCCTAAATATAGAGATAAACCCCCCCCGCAATGCGGGTGGTTGGAATACACTATCGTATATTATATATATAAAAGATATGTATATACCTATTAAAGGGGAAAGTTAGGTATTCAATTAAATTAATCCACGGTAATGTGGGAATTAATCTAACCCGCCCACCAAAGGTGGGCGGGCTTTATTTATTAATTTATCCCCCCTTCGGGGGATATAATAAACCCCCCCTTCGGGGGGGGTTTATTTATAAGAAGAATATTTTATCTCCTTATATATTAATAAAAGGAGAATTACTATTTATTACCTATATAAAATAATATATTTTCTATAGATGATATAACAGGTACTAATATAACAAAGTAAGTGAAATAATAAATAGTTGCTAATTGACCTAGAACAATAAATGGAACTTCAACATGTAATTGACCTAAATTACCTAATAATAAGAAATTAAATACAAATAAATAGAAAGAGAATTTTGATAATACTTTAAATGTATTACCTCTTATAACTGATCTATCTGTTATAGGTAATATTAATAATATTAATATAGCAGAAAACATAGCTATAACTCCTCCTAATTTATCAGGTATTGATCTTAATATAGCATAAAAAGGTAATAAATATCACTCCGGAACTCAATTTTGTTATCATAAAATATTTTATATTTTATATCTATATATTACTATATAGTTCAGACTATGTTTTATTATACTCTTAATAAGATTATAATAGAAGCGCTCGTGGTTAAAAAATATTATTATCTATTTTATATAACTAGTCGTTGAACATTTATATTCTTAAAATATATACTAAAAACTAATATAAGTATTAATACCCCCCGCGAAGCGGGGGGGGATACCCGGCCATAGGCCGGGCTTTCTTACTTATTCATAGATTATGTTTTTACTTTAGTTTTATTTATATATTTATAATATGAATATTATTTGCTGCAAATTATCCTTATCTTTTGAGCTAAGGATTAAGGATTTTCTTGCAATTCACTTCTTTTAATTATCATAAGCTTAATACCCCCCCCGCAAAGCGGGGGGGGAAATACACCCAAGAAGCTGGGTATTAAAAAAGTATGTTTTTTTATATGGCATTATTCTAATTTATATCCCTTAAGATAAAAATATATATAAGGGATCCCTTATATAATAACCTACCACTAAGTAGTTATATATATTTTATTTTATATTAATAAACCAGAATGTATAAAAATATAAAAGTAAATTTTATCCGGCATAAAAATTAGATCATAGATCAAAACCCCGCTTAGCGGGGTAAATAAGATATTTTTTGTATTTTTTTATAGGTATTAAGATATATGAAATTATCGACAAAACCCTAAGTATCTTGGGTATTATTCTCATAAAAATGAGGCTCATATTAAATAACCCGTCCCGAAGGGACGGGGAATAATGGGCCCCGAAGGGGCCCATGATTATTATGTACGCCTAATTGACGTGTATTTATTTTTATCGATGCCGGAGTTACCATTGGGTTTCCAGGTATATAGTTATCTGAATGCTTATAATTTATATTCACTATAAATTTTGGACTATCTCTTCATAAAATATATAAAAGCCTATAATCCCCGTCCTTCGGACGGGGATACCCGCCCACCAAAGGTGGGCGGGCATTATTTTATGTATACGTATAGTCTCTGAGATTCCTACTAAGTAATTTTATTCTTTTTCCTCCCGAAACGGGAACTTTTACTTTTGGTTATCTGCTGATTAAATTTTTATCTTTTATATTTTTTTTATAAAAAAGATAATATATAATAATATGTTACTAATATATAAAAATTATAATATAATACTATCTAACCATAGGAAAGAAATAAAGTATAAATAAAATGAAGATTAATAAATTGAGTTTTATTATATATTTATTCTAAAATTTTTCTCAGCATTTAGTATATATAGGCCATTATTGACCTAAAGTATTAGGTGAAAAGAATACAAATAAACTAAATATTAATAAGAATACAAATACAGTTATTAAATCATTGAACTAAGGATCTAAACCCTAAAATATATCACCCTATTATGCGAGGTGATTAATTAGGGAAATAAAAACTCGTCACCAAACCGTACGTGATAGTTTCCTGATCATACGGCTTTCCATAATTTTTATTAAATCTTAAAAGTATACCGGCGGTTTCCCGCCCACCAAAGGTGGGCGGGTATTTAATATGCCGATATATTTTATAATCCGCTATGTAAGCTATCGTTATATTTAAGATTATCTAATTTATTTAATACATTATTATTGCATCCTGCATTTGTAATAAATAAAATAAGATTAAAAATTACTGGTTTCCTTCACTGGGTACTAAAAATATATAATAATATATGATAAAAGAACCAATTACTATGAAACCTCTGTTCGCATTACCATTACTGGAAGAAGCGAATCCCGTAGTTATATATCTCTATCAGATTTAATCCTTAGGTTCATCATTCATTTTCTTCCCCCCGCGTAGATATAAAAAAATTGATGGCCGGCCTGCGGCCGGGCTTATTAAGAAGAATCAATTTTTTTATGGGGGCTTATAGTTTTACTATAATAGGGATTAATTATCGTTTTACCAATTCCTTCAAAACTAGAATCAATATAATTAATCATCGTCTAATAGATAGTATGACGATAACTTTCATTAGAGTACCTTGAAAATTGATGTTCGAATAATACAATTCTAACCATAGATTATTCATATGGATTATTTTAATATCTATCTTTACTAATTATAATCCTTTTCTATACATGCTCTGTTTAGTAAATGTTTTCACATTATACCTAAGTATAGTAATGAAAGTATAATAACGAAATACTTGTTGTTCTGTACAACTAAAGAGATATATCACAACGGCGCACTTTGAATATGAAATAACTATGCATAGGTATTCTATCTAAATTACCTGTAATTCCTACTGGGTTTGATGATCCATGTATATGTAATGCAATTAAATGCATTACAACTAAAGCTGCCAAGATGAAAGGTAATAAAAAATGTAAGGCAAAGAAACGTTGAATTGTCGGATTACTTACAGAGCAAAAAATAATCGATATAACAATTAGTTATAACGATAAAAAATACCCGTCCTTATGTCCGGGTATCTATAAATTATATATATAAATCTTGATTATTTCCCGCCCACCTCTCTAAAAAAAAACATATTTTTAGCATGTTTTTTTTCAGGTGGGCGGGATTTTTACCTAAATTTATTATCTTTTATTCCTGTTTAACAGGTATAATTATATATAATCTATTATATTTTAATTGGACTATATCTTAATCTATTTATTAAAGAATGCTTATCCGAAATACGGAGATACCCGCCCACCGAAGGTGGGCGGTCATTTAATCTTTATTATCTATTATATATTTAAAATAAGCTATATATTATCAAAATTCAATATTTATGATAAATCCCATAATGGGGAATATAAGATAGGATCTTAATTTTATCAATATAATACCCCCCCCGCATAGCGGGGGGGATACCCGCAGCTAGCTGCGGGAGAATTAAATAGATTTTCTTCGTTTAGTCTCTGAGTAGCTAATTTCTTTTTAACTACTGCTGATTATCCTTATATAATCATCCCCCCCCCGAAGGGGGGGGATGATCATCAGGGGGATTATCCCCCTGATTATTATGATTTTAACTATTATTTTCACTTATCTATATAATAAATAAATCCATACTCTTTGGAAGAATATATGCCCGCTTCGCGGGGAATTATAGGGTATGTATAATAGTACATAATTTAGTATTCCGCCTTGATAAATACATATAATATTTTTTTAGGCGGGTATATATGATTATATCATATATTAATTTGGAAGTCCCAGCATTAAGAAGAATTTTTAATATTATATCACTATAATATGGTCCCTCATGTAATTTAAAACCTCCTCATATAACATTGTTATTTATTGATTATATATTAAATTTAATAATATATTTACTTATAATTACTTATAAGATTAGACTATGTCATCATCCTTAAAAATAAATAGAAAAATATCAGATCATATTTTCTTAATCTATCCCCCCCTTCGGGGGGATATTATCAACCCCCCCCGCGTAGCGGGGGGGTTAATATATTAAGGATGTAAGGCGCTCGTGGAAATATTATTGTTATATGTACTCAATTTCTAGTCGTTGAACGTTTATATTACTTATATATATAATACCTGCCTACTATAAAATATCTTATATTTTTATAAGTATCTTTTTTAAGTCATTAAAATATATATTCATATATAATATACTTCGCTTCATATTATCCAATAAATAAAGGACCCAATTTTATATCCCGAAAGGGATAATGGGGGGCCTACGGCCCCCCTAATCTTCAGGGGGAATCCCCCCCTGATTATTAATAATCCGGCCCTTAGGATTTATATAATTTGGACTTTTATGAAATTCACCTTATTTTCCTATATATTTTACAATATATGGCCGCTTATATGAGTTTATAATTATATATATTTTTTATATAAATGGATAAATATATTATTATCTTTTTTAATAGGCCCGCCGAAGGCGGGCCCATATTTTATTTATTAATGCCCGCCCACCTTTGGTGGGCGGTATTTATTTAATTTATATAATTGAAATATAATAATCAAGATGAAATCTTGAAATTATATATATATAATAAATATCAGGTTAACGGAACTAAATCTGAACCAATGAAAGGTATAGCTGATAATAAGTTAGTTATAACAGTTGCCAATATTTAAATATTATTTATCCCTAAATCAAGGTTTAAATAACTCCCCCCGCTTCGCGGGGGGCATAATGGGGGGGGCCTACGGCCCCCCCCTAATCTTCAGGGGGAATCCCCCCCTGATTATTAATATATAATGCCCCATAAAAAAAAAATACTTTTTTAGAAGTATGTTTTTTTTTATCTTGGCCGGGCATCCCCCACCCGCATTGCGGGTGGGTATTAATATTGTTTTTAAATGTTAAAATAAATAATACCATGTACTTATTAAGTATATTTCTATAATTATTCATTGCAAAACTCCTGATTATAATACTTTCAATATTATCTAACTGGCATTTATTCCAGTACTAATCATTATCTTTCGTATTTATATATATTCGTTTTAAGCTTAATAATTATTAATTACGTATATACCTTATTATAAGACAATAAATAACCTTATAGATGAAATAAACCCCATTCGGGGATATAATCCCCCCCCGCGAGATAAAAAAAAACATACTTTTTAAGAAGTATGTTTTTTTTTATGGGGTATTTTACCCGCCCCTTTCAGGGGCGGTATATTATCATCGTTAGTATTTATAAAAATATGGTTATTACTATTGTTTAATAAGCCTTGTGTATAATAATAAACTATGATATTAAAAATATGTAAGTTTATATTATATAAATATTCGAGTGCACATTAAGCATCATTTAAGATACCCATTATTGGACCACTCTGTAGGGATAAATAAAAGGATACTCCAAAAAGCTTTAGAAAGAAATAAATATCCCCTCGCTTCGCGAGGGGATCATCATATCTTTTAATTTACCCACGGTCTTTTTATTTAACATATAAATTTGACCTGTTTTCAATAATGTTGCATTATATATAATATATAATACTATATTTTTTACTTAAATATAAAAATAAATATAAGAATGCCTCATAAAAAAACATAAGCTTATGTTTTTTTATATCTAAGGCCGGTATCGCCTCGCGAAGCGAGGCAATTTAAACCCCGCCCACCTTTAGGTGGGCGGTTATATAATCATAGTTTATTTAATGCATATAAAATTATATGTTATTAATATAATCTCCAAATTTATATTTCATTGAAGGAAAAATAAATGGTTTAACTAATTTTACTAATAAAGGCATAGAATTACCATTAATATGGATAAAATAAAGAGGATTACCAAATTTATTATAACCATACTTTTGATAATAACTATCTAAATTAAATTTAAATTTCAATAAATAAATAAGATATTCTAATTCTTTAATAGAAAAATGATAAATAGTTATATTTAAACCTTTATTAGATTTATATCCATTATTCATTATTCAAATAGCTAAAGCTAAGGGAGATAAATAAATATGTAAATTAGAAGGTAAAATTTTAATAATTTGTAAATTGGAATTAATAGATTTATTAGGCAATGCCCTATTTAATTTATTAACTTCATTTATATTTTCTATTTCATTATTTACTGATTTATATCATAAATTATATATATTATTAAATTTAATATAAGTTCATGTATTAAATATTATAATTTTTTTTAATTTTCCTTTATTACCTAATTTTCTTGTTATTTTAGGTATTTTAGGATTACAAAAACCTAAATTTGCAATTAAACTATGAAAACATAATAAATAATCATTATTACTATTTTCTAAATAAAATAATATTTTAGTTCCTTTACGCTTTTTAGCTTTAGCATCACCTAATAATGATCCATATATTATTTCTATTATAGTTGAATCATAATTTGGTTCTTTTATATTTTCTTTATTAATTTTATTTTTACTATTTAAAACTATTTTATTAAAATTTAATAAAAGCTTATTATTTATTTTTAAGTTTTTAGACATATTTATTAAAAATATAAAGAATATGAAAATAAGTAAAAAATATTTAAGGCAAAAAAAATTACCTCAATGACTCATCTGCCCATATACAAGGCAATACGTTCGATAGCTTTATTTAATATCTTTAGTCTGTTAAATAAATTACCAATAATAATATAAAAATAGATAATCCCCCCGCTTCGCGGGGGGGATCCCCGCCCACCTTTGGTGGGCGGGCATTAAATTACATTATTAATTTATCAATAATCATATTTCCGGCCTTCGGCCGGCATAGTATATTAATTATAGCCTAAAAAAGACATAATATATATAACAGACTATCATTTATCCTCGGCCTTCGGCCGGGTATATTATAAGATATTTTAAAGTAAATTAAACATTTCTGCGCCCTAATATAAAAAAAAAGATAAGCTTATCTTTTTTTTTTTGGGCGAGCATATATATATGTTTAATTACGACTGTGCATTAAATATCATTACAGATACCCATTAATGTAGCAGTCTGTAGCGATTCTTTATATAACCGACGATCTAGTTTTAGTTTAATCGTTTTCATTAATGTTGCCGATAAATATATCCTATTTAAGGTATTAAAAATCTACCTATAACAAATAATGCCCCATAAAAAAAAATATATTTTTTTTATATAGTAGGCCGGTATGCCCGCTTTGCGGGGCTATAAATTTAATAATATAAGATTATATTTTTGATTATATTAATAATGCCCGCCCACCTAAGGTGGGCGGGGGTATTTTATTAAAATACTTAATATTATTCTTTTTTATTATTTATATTTAAATAGGTTTATCTATGATAAATTAATCATATATCTTACTATAATTTTTCTTATAAAAGTTACAATTATAGATATAAATATTTCCCGGGGCATATTTTACTTCAGGCATTTAATATAAATACCCGCCCACCGAAGGGTGGGCGGGCATATAATGATATATAACCTGCTTAATGACAAATAGTATATCCCCCCCCGCTTTGCGGGGGGGGGGAGGTAATATATATCTGCTTAATACTTATAGATAAAGTAAGTAAAATATATCTCGCACAAAGGAGATATTTATATATAAGATAGACTATCTAAATATATTATCCACCTTAAATTACTTCTGCATAAAGTGTGAAATCCTTTAATTAGAATATGGTTGATAATATAATTATTCCCCTCTAAATTTTCCGTCAAAATTTTGATTTTAATAATTCCCGCCCACCTCTCTAAAAAAAAACATATTATTAGCATGTTTTTTTTCAGGTGGGCGGTATATTATCTTTATTCCATTTTTTTTATTGATTTATTCTCAATATAAATGGCTAATAATCTTATAAAAATATATATAAAATTATAAATTTTAGTTCCTACAAAAAGGATAGGATATTTATACCTGTATTAATTACAATATGTTGATGTCTATTTATTATTCTCCTTTGAAAAAAATATCTTTCCCACTATTAATAAGTATATACCCGCCCACCAATGGTGGGCGGGATTTTGGTTTTGATAAATATATTCCGCCCTCCTAAGGTGGGCGGTTTTTATCTTTGAGATTTATATATCTCAATTTTATTTTTATTCTTCTATATTTCTAGCATATTCTGCTTTTATATAAAATTTAGTATTAAAATCATTTTTTTTTAAACAAGTTTTATTTTTATTTAAATTTTCATTATTTAAATTAATATCATCTATTATAGATTTATTATTATTAATATGAGAATTATTTAATAAAGGTATAAATAAATCAGGGATATATATTTCACCTAATTTAAGACTACGTTGTATAGTTTTAGTACTACATGATAAAAATTGTGAAGCTTGTTCTATTGATTTAAATTGACATAAAATATTATTAGATAAATTAGCATCTATAATATAAATAATTTTACGAGAACTTTTACTTATATTAAGACGACTTTCTTCACTGAAATATTTAATAGTAACTTTAGGTACATTATTATATATTTTTTTTTCTCAATAATTTTTATGTTTTAATTTTAATTCTTTTAACAATTTTTGTCTTTCTTTAAATAAAGATAAAGTAGATAAATTTTGATTATTTTTAAAATTAAATTCATCTAAATCAACTTTATTTTTAAATTTAGGAAATTTAGTTAAAATATTATATAAAGGAGTTAAAATATTAATATATGAAGTTTCTAAAGCTAATAATTCTAAATTATTAATATCATTATTAGTAGGTTTAGGATAAAAATCTAATATACCAAAAATAAAATTATTTAAACCATATTTATTAATAGATGATCTTATTATTTTATTTTCTTTTTTATTTATTAAATTATTTCTAAATAAAGTATTTAAATTATTTGTTTCACCTGAACCTATATAATAATTTTTAGTTACTTTATTTATTATTATATAAACACCTGATTTTTCTTTTAACTCTTCACTTATTTTAGTTTGTATTATACTTTTATTAAGATCTTCTCATCAAATTATAGGTGTAATACCTATTTCTTTAAATATAAATTTAGGTAAAGTATAATTTTTTTTTTTATTAGTATTAATAGTTTTATAATTTCTTTTACTTATAATAGTTTGTTTATTTAAAAATTTTTTATTGATTATATTAGAGGATTTATTTAATTTAGATTTTGGGCTATTGTTATAACCCATAAAGGCAGTAGCCATTGTTAAAATAAAAATTATAACTCCTATTGATCATACTAAGACTCTTGGTGACTTATAACTTCCGTAATATAATGCTTTTCCTATGTGTAAATACATACAAATAAAGAAGAAAGACGCTCCATTCGCATGTATGTACCTAATCAGCCATCCACCATTAACAGTAGGGTCAATCTTTTTGAATTGCCCTCCAAACCGTACGTGATAGTTTCCCATCATACGGCTTTCTATGAATTACTTTTATAGTTTTTTTATTTCTATAATATACTATTTTTTATCTTACTTTTTTTTTTTTTATCTTTATATATTTTGTTATCATTCTTAAATGATATTTGCCTTTATAGCTATTATTTATCATTTATAAACAAAAAAAATATAAATTTTAAGATAAAACTTTATTAATGAGCTCTGATACCCGGCCGAGATAAAAAAAACATACGCCCGGCTTCGCCGGGTCTAAATAAGTATGTTTTTTTTTATGAGGCATTAAACTTTTCATATTATGAAACCTATAGTTTTTTTGCCTCATATTTCTTTTTTAATGAGATCATCCCTAAGGAGGTTGATAATATACCCCCCCCCGCAGGGGGGGGGGTTAATTATATTATGTCATATATTATCTTTCCCCCATGAGCATTTTATTCTATTTACCTTTAATAACTAAAGAATAATAAGAATCTATAAGTTTAATAACTTTAAAAACACTATATATGGAAAAAAATAATAACTAAAAAGCTAAGTTTACCATTGGCAGATGATTTATAAATTACTTATAAAATAACTGTAATTGCTATTTGAACTATGTCCCGCTCTGCGGGGATATTACACCCATTAAATGATCACCCCGAAGGGGGTGATGATCAAATCCCGCCCCCTAAAGGGGGCGGGATGTATAATATCATTATATTTTATTATATAATTAGCAAGGATAAATATCAATTTACCATTTAATAAATAATGGTAGGCCCCCCTATCATTTATCCCGCCCTTCGGGCGGGATATATAATACCCGCCCACCGAAGGTGGGCTGATCTGGGGGTTCCCCACTCTTTATTTTTTTCTTTATAACTAGCTATTAATTTTATATATTCTCCTTTTAAAGTATTTATATTATAGTATATTATAGATTTATCTTTTCTATATTTATTTTATCTATTACTAACTTCTACAAAAAGATTCGATTAAATACCTCAAATAAAAAAAAATAGATATCTATTTTTTTTTTATTAGTTGGTTGGGTATCCCCCCCGCTATGCGGGGGGGTATATATATTTACGAATTCATATATTTATTTTGTATATTAAATTTTTATTAGAAGTATTTATAGATATACATAATTACACTAATTTCCTTTTCATTAAATAAATGCCCGCCCACCTTCGGTGGGCGGGTATCCCCCCCGCTATGCGGGGGGGATATATATTTAAGATACTATGAAACTTCCGAGTCCCCATTAAATTTAATAATAAATGCCCGTCCGAAGGACGGGGATACCCTAAGGGGCATTTAATTAAGGGGTTACTTCCCTTAGTTCCGTATCGTCTATTTTTAACGTCCATGTGTTCTTAGAACCTTGCATTAAATATAATTTTATACACCCCCCCGCATTGCGGGGGGGGGAGTATAATATATGTTATATATTTATAACTGGTAATACTAATTAGTCAATATATATAATAAGAGATATTTATATATACTTTAGTATTCAAATGTATTAAAATTATTTTATTTACAATAGGATTATATATTAAATCACCATTAATGTTTCAAGTTTCTTATCGTATTCATAAACACTTCCATAAAAGAAATATATCCCGCCCCTGAAAGGGGCGGGTTATTATAAGGGGCCGAAGGCCCCTCATTTATTATATTTTATTTCTTCTTTCCATGTCGCTACCCATCTATTGAGTTTATTAAACTTACCAATAGCGTGACATTTAATGGCAATTATTATAATATCATGATATAAGGGAAAGACCCAAAATATCAGCCCCCCCCAAAGGGGGGGGCTATATTACCTTCGGCTATATTAATATAACTAAAAAGGTAAAAATATTATAGACTAAAATAATTGGTATATTAGACAATATACTTTCAACGTACGACTCAAAGGCGCACTCTCTCATTATATGTTCAACTGAATTAAATGCTAATTCTAAATTACTTGAATAGTGAACTAAAAACCAATATCGAATAAGATAAAAGTAATCGTTCCCGAACTGTACGTGATAGTTTCCTATCATACAGCTCTCCATTATTAATATGGGCCCGCCCACCGAAGGTGGGCGGGCCTTTATCTGACCCCCCCCCGCTACGGGGGGGGGTACCCGGCCGTAGGCCGGGCTATATATCCCTTTTTAACTTTATATTCTTAATTCATATCTTTTACCATCCTTAAATATATAAATATGCCCCCGCTACGCGGGGGATATAATAAAGGGGCCGTAGGCCCCTTATTCATCCTATTTATATCAACTAGGGTAGGTAATATTTATATCTTTAATTAAAGATTATTGGGGGCCTACGGCCCCCTATGATACCCGCCCACCGAAGGTGGGCGGGCATTATTTTTTTTTCTAGATATTTTTTTTATTTCTCTTATATTTATTAAACTTATTGTTTTTATTATTTTACCATCTTTATATTTATTAATAGTTATATTTTTACCATATTTTTTTATAACTTGAGCTCTTGTTTTTAATTTCATTTTAGCAGCAATAGTACGTAAAACTGAATCTTTTATTATATAATATATATAACTAATTAATCTTGTTTTATTATGAACTAATGAATAATAATTAATATAATTTTTTATAACATTATTAGCTAAATAAATTATATGGTATAAATCTAAAGATAATCAACTAGTTTTAGTAATACCTTTATGATTAATATGAAATTTATTCATATGAAGTTTTTTAGAAATAAGAGTCATAGGAGCTGTTAAAATTAATGCCCGTTCTTCAGACGGGGATACCCGCCCACCTTCGGTGGGCGGGCATTTATCTATATTACTTTTAGTTTTTATTTTTGAATGTTTAAAATTTATATCTAAAAATAATATATGATTAATATAACTATTAATAATATTAAACTTATGATTAATTAAATTAATACCTAAAATATTAGAATAAAAATCAATAATTAAATTATTAAATTTAAGAGAATCATTATAAGTACCATTAATAGCAATAATTCAATGATTATTAAATCTAATATACATAAGTTTATTATGTAAATTAGAAATAAAATGAAGAGAAAAATGACTAAGTTTTGAAGGGATATCCTTATCACCCGCCCAAAGGGCGGGCATTTCCCGGCCTACGGCCGGTATCGCCCCGCTTTGCGGGGCCTTAGTTTTTAATTTATATATAAATGTATCTAATTGTTCTAAATATATATTTGTTAATATACTATTTATTATTGTTTTATTAGATTTAGAAGATCCATATTGTTTTAGTAGATTTTTCTCATTTATATTTTCTATTAAATATCCTGCTTTAATTGCTTTATTTATTAATGCTATAAATCTTTCATCTTTTATTCTTTTTTTTAATAGATTTATTATCTTATCTTTTGGTATTTTAGATATTATATTTTCTATATTATTTTCTATTCATCATGTACAACCTTTAAAATTATTATATATATATTTTATAGCTAAATCTTTAGATTTATCATGAGAAATATGCCCGGCGAAGCCGGGATTAATATATCTATTATAGGCTGATGGTTCATAAATAGCTAGAAGTATTAATCTAATAACTTCTAAAACTAATATATCAATATTAGATTTATTATTATTATGTTTAAAAGATGTAAAATTAAAAGTACCAGATTTTAAATTATGAATTAAATTATCTAATATATCTGATGAAACAGATAATTGTTTATTATTAGATAAATCATATGCTATTAAAAATAAATCTTTATTTAATATAAAGTTGTTATAAATTTTTCTATCTATAAATTTATAAGGATATTTATTACAAAAATCAGATAAATTATTTAATTTTTCTAGTACCTTATAATCACCCCGCGAAGCGGGGTGATCTTTTATTCCTAAATCAGTACTATAAAATTTAATACTATTAATAACTAGTACACTTCTCTGTATACTTTTTTTATAAGTATTTCATGATCTATTAAAATCATTATATTTCATATAAGAAACAGAATTATTTGTACTTCCTCCCACATAAATATGGGCCCCCTTCGGGGGCCCATTATTATATCCCCCCAAAGGGGGATAAATTTTTATATTTTTAGTGGATACCATAGTCTCTCTTGTGTTCAAGATATTTATCTTCTTAGGTTGTTCATTCATTACCTTTATATTAATAGATTTAATATATCTTATTTTTATTGTTCTAATAAAATCATGCATTCCTATTTTATTATAAAAATAATTAACCCAATAACTGTCAAGGTATAAGTCTCTAGCTTGAAACGATTGGTAATTGAACTTCAAGCAGTATAGCTTTAACCATAATTTAAAGATTTCATCTAATAATAAAGTTTTTAACAGTTTCAAAATCAATATTATTTTTTCCCAACATGCTATTTTTAGTAATAGATTTCTCAATATACTTAAGTTGGGTGATTTTATTATTTGAACAAAATAATATCTGACCTTATTCAGATTAACACAAGAGCCTCAATGGCGCACATGCATTGCTAGGAATAGCCCTGAAGCTATTTGTATAACTAAACATAATCCTAATAATGAGTGTGGTCAACTTATTCAATCAATATATTTATACGATCTTGTTGTTGCCACCCAAACCGTACGTGATAGTTTCCCATCATACGGCTTTCCCTCTAAATGTAACTATTTTGTTTATTAAGTTTTATTAAAGAAAATAAATCTGTAGCTAAACTACTTTTCTTATGATTTATTTTTATTTCTAGTATTATGCTCACCTTTATATAATAATAGACAAAGAGATTTTTGCCATATTTACTCATTATGTATAAGTATAATTTCCAATTTTCATATTATGTTAAACATCAACTACTTTTTTTTTATTTTATAAGTTGATTCACATATAACACAATTTTTATCATAAATATAAGTTGTATGTTTATTTGATGAGGTTATATTTAATAATTTAACAGGCTCAATAAAAGGTTTAGATTTAAAGTCATGTTTAACTATTAGATTTTTTGGAATAGCTAATTCTATATGAGTTTTAGGGCATTTTAATTTATTTCCAAATTTTTTGTATATTTTTGTTGAGGATATTTTATATTTAGCAGCTAATGTATAAGAACAAGATGATTGTAAATATCATATTATTCTTCTAAGTTTATTTAAATTAGATGCGTATGCGTAATAATTAATAAGACCATTTATTTTATAATTAAAGAAATTAATTATTGTAAAATGATCTAGATTTTGAAGTATATTTATAGAAAGAGGATAGTAATTTTTACCATCTTTTGATCTTCTAATATATTTATTATCTACTAAAATTTTTACTAGTTTATCTATAGGTGCATTTACCATTAATCTATGATTAATTTTCTTATTATTTTGTACTGAATTATCAGACTTAAATTTACGAATTTCTGCCCCTAAAAAGTTAAACTTTTTTTCTTTTATATTAGTTATTACGCTATTTTTATTATTTAAAGTTAAACCACAATTTTGTTTTAAATATTCTTTTATATTATTTTTAATCATAATTGTTTCATTTAATGATCCATTTATAAAAATAACGAAATCATCAGCATATCTGATAAACATCATTTTTTTAAAAATAGGAACAGTTAAAGGAGTTCTATACATTAAATCTCTAACTCTATTAAATTGGGGCGGGGCCCCATAATCATATCCCCCTTCGGGGATCCCCCCCGCTTCGCGGGGGGGAGTTAATTTAAAGGTATAGTTTTCAAGATATTTATCTAACTTATCCAACACTATATTAGTAAGTATAGGGTTTAATATACCTCCTTGTGGTAGACCTTTATCACTTTTATAGTTTTTTCCATTTAATATGTATCCTGCTTCTAAATATTTCTTAATTAATTCTAATATACGTCTATCTCCTATTTTTTCTTTAATACGTTTCATGATAATATCATGAGGTATATTATCTAAACTTTTATCTATTTTACCTTGTATAACTCAATTATAACGGTTACCCGTTTGATAAATAAGTTTAAGAGCTGTATTTGTTGATCTATTTGGTCTATAACCATGAGAATAATCAGAAAATAGAGGTTCTCATATTGATTCTAATAATATAGTTATAGCTTTTTGTACAATAATATCAAAAGATGAAAATAAAGTTAAAAGTTTAGAATTATGAGAGTTAGATTTAAGAATAATAGGATTAAAATTAAATTTACCAGATTTTATTAGATTAGATAAAATTAGGATAGGCCCGCCTTCGGCGGGCCTATTATTTAAGTCTATTTTGTCTAAAATTTTATAATCTACTCCCTTTGTCATATTACCTGATTTATTTTTAATTAAAGTGTAAGTTTTAACTAGATAATCTATATTAGTTAATATAGATAAAAGATCATAATTTTTATCCCGAAGGGATATAAATCCCCCGCGTAGCGGGGTATATTTTCCCCCGCCCGTTGGGCGGGGGGGATTTATCAGCCCGCCGTAGGCGGGCCTATATTTAGATTCTTTTAATTTTCTTTCAAGTAAATCTTTATTTAAAGTACTTATAATATCCATTTTATTAATGGCTTTATTTTTTATATAACGCTTGATCTCTAATTTGGATTTTATATTATAATCTACTTTTTTCGTATTTACTACATTTAAAGTGATATACTTCATATGATATTTACGTATAAATAACATATTACTATTATATCTCCGTGTCCGCAATAAAAGTATATTATAACTTTTAGAGGCGGTTACATCCCAAATTCTTGAACTTATCTTCTTACTATTGATAATATCTCATAAAAGAGAAGATATCAAATTGAATCTATTATTAGCTGTTTGCGCATAAAACATAATTTTATAGCCCGCTACGCGGGCTATTATGTTAACTTTTTTATTAAAGTGGTGTGAAATTGGTTGTCATATTTCTGGATATCGGTTTACTCCAAAAATCATATTTCTATAGTATCGTTTTAAGATATTATAATTGAAAAGATTACACCTATACGTTTCAAATTCGTTAATCTCAGCATAAATAGAACAACTCAGATGAGCTACTAGAAACATAGATATTTCTTTTCTCACCTTTTCATTATTTGCTATCCGCATGCCTACTTTTTTAGAGATAGGATACGTAATAATGAGTTGTATAATATTTGACAACATATTATAGCTACTTACAACAACAAGTAGCACAGATAAGCCAATTAGATGGCGCACACCGACATTTCATCAATAATTTATTGAACTAGGCTGTGGACTATCTATTAAATAACTATTTGCTAACGCTAAATAAGGATTTGATTTTCTAATTGTCATTTTTTTTTTTAATTTTATTAAATATATTAACATAAAAAAGGTAGTTATTTTTTTGATCTCACCTTTATTTTTTTTATATTTCTTTTTTTTCCCCTTTTTTATATTTTATATAGTAAGTCGGGCATTAATATTTATTTATCCCTCAAAGAATGGGGGGCCCCCCATTCTTTATTTATTTTATCCTTTTTATCTTTCTTATTTATTTTATATATTTTCCCCCATCTAACTTTTTTATACTCATTATCCTAATTTATGATACCTAAAGTATATTTATATAATTATCATGTTCCCCTATAATAAACATTTCGCATTTGTTGTTATTTATATGGGGATATTTATATAATTTACTCCGTTCATTTATAATGCCACCCCCCCCCGCTTTGCGGGGGGCATCTATTTACTTATTATATATATATAATATTTAATAACACTAAATAATCTTGGCTCTATCAAAGTATAATAAATATCTAAAAAATATGTATCCTAAGAGCCGGCATAATATTAATAATCCCCCGCCCACCTAAGGTGGGCGGGGGAAGATCATCAGGGGGATTATCCCCCTGATTATTATAAATTTTCATATTTAAATTAAATATTACTATTAATAAGTTTCCCGCCTCCGGCGGGCATATTTATATAGATAATTCTAAATATATCTTATTATATAAGATCCCCCGCGAAGCGGGGGGATAATATCCCCCGAAGGGGGATTTATTATATTTAATTTTATGGGTACTAATCTAATATAAACTTTATCTTAAAAAGTAGATACTTTATTATGTAAGTTTACATATAATTTCACTTATAAATTTATACCTTACCTTATATATATATATTTAAAGTAACTTTACATCTATCAATACCCGCCCACCTTCGGTGGGCGGGTTTTTTCCCCCCCCCGCTTTGCGGGGGGGGTATTAATATTAATTGTATTTTACTTTTTATATGCTACGCGGGAAAATATATATACCCCTTCAGGGGGTATATAATATGGGCCCATATTTATTATTCAATAATAATATTACTTCTTTAAACATTCTTAATCAAAATATACCTATTAGGTTATTCAATAAAGATTTATATAAAGTAAGATCGGAAATTCAGAAGTTACTATTTTATTATTATACATATTATGTATATAATCTTAAAAAATGGGCCTTCCTTTATATTCTCCAGCTTCTTGTGATATATTTCTTTAGTTTGGAAAAAATACCTCTAAATAAATGCCCCCGCATCGCGGGGGGATAATAACCCGCCCCTTTTAGGGGCGGGATTTATTTATTTTATAACCTCTTTCTAAAACATAATCAAGTTCAATATTTATTCAAATACCATATAATCTTGAAATCGGATATATCACTTTATCATAGATTCTAACAGATAAAATAGGATATTTATTTGCAGGTATATGAATTAATGCAAAATAAACCTACATTAAATAAAGAGATTAATATTTCATAAAAAAAACATAAGCTTATGTTTTTTTTATATAAGGGCGGGCATATAAGTAAATATATATCTAAAGAGATCTAATCCCCCCCCCGCTTCGCGGGGGTATATTTTCCCTAAAGGGGGCGGAATATAATCAAGGGCCGCCGAAGGCGGCCCGATATTATTTAAATAAACCCCTTTAAAAGTTTAAATTTATGTAATGGTAGCTTCACTATATATATATATTAACTAACTCAATTTATTATAATATTAGCTATATAAATAAAGATATATGAAAAGATAATGATATCTCTATAAAAATGAGCCCGCCGAAGGCGGGCTCATATAATGTAAATGGGGCCGCCGAAGGCGGCCCGATATTATACCCTCCAGGTAATATGGCCCCTTTTCTAATATTAAGGTACCAAATAATAAATCCCCCGAAGGGGGATGTTATCATCGATAAAATTTATATTTTAGACTTTCTAAACCTCTTTAACATAGCTTGATTTATACATATTTAACTTGATACCTAATATTATAGATATAACACTAAAACTGTTAAGTTTATTGAAGGTATAAAATAACCAATAAATAAACCTATTTAATCATCCCCCGCCCACCTTCGGTGGGCGGGGATAATGGGGGGCCGTAGGCCCCCCCCTAACATACCCCCCCGCTTTGCGGGGGGGGGATTATTATTACCAAGATAAATATATAAGTGATAAATCTATATTAAAACGTTTTTATAAAAACAATAACGATTTAAATAAATGGGGATAAAAAATGCCTACTTAGGGATAAAAAAAGAATGTTTTTTTATATAAGCCATTAAATAACCCCCCGCCCTCCTACGGAGGGCGGGGGGGGATATATTTATAAATACCCCCCCCCTTCGGGGGGGGATGATAAAGATGGGGCCCATTATTATATATCTTATTTTATTATATATTATCTCATTGGGAATCGAACCCAAATAATTACTTTAGAAGAGTAATGTTCTAACCATTGAACTATAAGACATAAATCACCTATATATAAAATATATGAGATAACATCCTAATTAGGAATAATGGCCCCGCAATGCGGGGCCATACCGGCCTACTTATAAAAATTAAGATATTTGTAAAAAAGTATCTTTTTTTATGAAGTATTTAAAATATATGAATATATATGTAAAAAAAATATGGCCCTTAGGCCCTATGAATAATCTAATATCGCCCACCGAAGGTGGGCGGGTTTTTTAATAATAAAACCCCCGCTATGCGGGAGTGATACTATAAGTTGTATTAAAATATATAAAGGTATTTATATTTTATATATTAAGTTAGTACCTTCTCATATCATATTTAATATAGAATTAGGGAATAAACCGAAGAAAATTGTAGGTATAATTAAAGCTCACATTAAGAAACTTTCTCTATAAGTACAATCAGCAGTTAAAGATATATAAGGTGTTTTTATACCTCCTGTTAATCTATTAGTTATTTTCATTTGATATGAAGCTGATAAAAGTACAGAAATAGCTGTTAAAGCACCTAAAATAGGAGCTCTATTAATAGCACCAGTTATAGATAACATTTCACCAATAAAGTTTAAAGATAAAGGAGTACCAGTATTACAGAAACTTAAAATAATTAAATATACAGCTAATCAAGGCATATAAGTTAATAAACCTTGGAAATAATATATTAATCTATTATGATATCTATCATATAAAATACCACCAACAATAATAAATAAACCTGGTGAAACAAAACCATGAGCTAAAGATAAAATTAAACTACCTGAAATACCAGTTAAAGTATTAGATAAAATACCTAATATACATACGGCCATGTGGCTTATGGAACTATAAGCTATAATAACTTTTAAATCAGTTTGTCTTAAAGTTATAATAGAAGTATATATAATAGTTATAACACATAAAACATAAACTAAAGGAGTATATAGAACAGCAGCATCAGATAAAGTAGGTAAAATTAATCTAATAATAGCATAAACAGCTAATTTTAAAATAACTCCAGCTAATAGTATAGAACCAGCTAAAGGAGATTCTGAATGAACAACAGGTAATCAAGTATGAACTGGAACTAAAGGAGTTTTAACAGCAATACCTATAGAAATAGCTAAATATAGAATACATTGTAAATCAATAGATAAAACTAATAAACTAGTAGCTTGATAATCAGTATTATCTAATAAAACTTCATAAATAGCTATAGCTAATAACATAAATAAAGAAGAGAATAAAGTATAAATTAATATATAATCAGCAGCTTTATCTTTATTAGCAGCACCATATAAACCTATCATAACAAATAAAGGAGCTAAAGAAGCTTCAAAATAAATATAAAAAGAAGTCATATCTTGACACATAAAATTAATTAATAATATAATACCTAAATTTAAAACTAATTCAAAAAATAAAGTACTACGTATATTATTTCAATTAGATATAATTGATAAAGGTATAAGATAAGCAGTTAATAATATTAAAACATCAGCAATACCATCTGTAGTATAATATACATTTATTTCTGATCAATCATATAAAGTAGGTATAGCTAATAAACCACTAGCGATTAAAATTATATGTTTAGATAATTGATTAAATAATCTTGAACTTATTGAAGTAAAAGATGATATAAAAAAATATATAAAAGTCATAAGTTTGTTAAATTTTTATTTATAATCTTTAATATGACTAAAGGGAGTTGAACCCTTAAAAAAATTAGACCTAAACTAATCGCGTATACCAATTTCGCCATAGTCATTAAACGGATGCAACGTGATTCGAACACGTGGACTATTAAGTCTTAATAACTCAAGTATTACGCTTTAAACCACTCAGCCATACATCCGTAAAATGCCGGCTGTAAGCCGGCATCCTCCCTTTGCCTTTATATAGAATATTTTATACCCCATATCTTATATATTATTAACTCATAAGGCAATTAATATAAAATAAACTTATAATAAAAAAAAAAAATATATATAATCAGCCCGCAGCTACGCATACCAATATTTTCTTACTACCCGCCCTTCGGCGGGTTTATACTTATATATTTTATATGGGCCCGCCGAAGGCGGGCCTATATATTATTTTATTAACCTTTAAAATATACAGTCTTACCTAAATATAGATTAGCCTTGATTTTAGTGGGATATATTATATCATATTTTCTATATTTAATAAACCCCAAGGATAAATAAAAATAACCCCCGAAGGGGGGTTATAAGATCCCTACTTAGGGCATTATTTAACCCCTGAAGGAGATATAATCATCCCCCCCCCGCAATGCGGTGGGGTATATATGATATTTGTCATTCAGGCAGTGAGTAAAATTTAGGCTATATTTACTCAATATAAAAAAATTTAAATGAGGGGCCTTCGGCCCCTGCTTCATCCCGCCCACCTCTCTAAAAAAAAACATATTATTAGCATGTTTTTTTTCAGGTGGGCGGGGGTTATTCCTGTTAACCTCCATATATTATTATTTACATATATATAATACTAAGCATTTATATTCCTATCCTACATTAAAAAATATAATCTATATTATCTGGGAAAATATGGGCCCGCCTTCGGCGGGCCTATAGGATATATTATTATTTAGGGTTATTTACATTATTTATTTTAATACCCCCCCCGCTCTGCGGGGGGGATACCCAGCCATAGGCCGGGCATTCTACGCTATGAAAAAAAACATGTTTTAAATATGCTTTTTTTATATTCAGCTCACCTTTGGTGGCTTTTATTTTTCGTTCATATTTGGAATCGAACCAAAATCGATGTATTAACAGTACATTGCTTTACCTTTAAGCTATATAAACATTAAAAATAAATAAAGGAAAAAGAATAAATATACCAATATATAACTAGATTTTCCCGCCCACCGAAGGTGGGCGGGCATTTAAAAGGCAGGCAAATATCAAAGTGCCCTTCTTTAATTATATAATCGCCCCTTATTTATTGAGGGTTCTCTGCATATTTTCATCTATCTCTCTAGGGGGTTGATAATCTATACCCTTATTTATTTTTTTTATGATAATACCGCCCACCGAAGGTGGGCGGGCATATATCGATTATTTATCATAAAGTTTATTTATATGAATATATATATATTTTTATGCTCTTTAAAGCATAAATAAAATGTAAATTAATATAACGCCCCCCCCGCTTCGCGGGGGGGTATTAAAATATTTAAAGTGGTAAAATAAAGTTATTAAATAATTTTATATATAAAATATAAAAATATATATCTAAGATCTGGCTATATATTTATCTTTATTTTTTATTCAGCTTCAGATAATCATTCTATGAATTCATTAATTGGAACACATTCTATTTTTATTGGCATTAATGAATGGTTAACTCCACATAATTCACTACATTGACCATAATAAACTCCGGTTCTTTGTATTAAAGCACTTACTTGGTTTAAACGACCAGGAGCAGCATCAATTTTAATACCTAAAGAAGGTACAGCGAAAGAATGTAAAACATCATTAGCAGTAACAATAAATCTAACATGAGTATCAACTGGTAAAACTATAGAAGTATCAGTATCTAATAATCTTAATTGACCTTCTTCTAACATGTCATCAGGTATTATATATGATTCATATTCTATTGTTTCTCCTTTTTCTGATACAAAATCTGAATATTCATATTTTCAATATCATTGTAATCCTACAACTTTAATAGTCATAGCTGGAGTTAAAACTTCATCACATAAATATAATAATATAAAACTAGGAAAAGCTATTAATAATAATATTATAGCTGGAAATATTGTTCATATAATTTCTAATGTTTGTCCATGTCTTAAATATTTATAAGCAAATTTATTTTTTCTAAAATCTACTATTACTACATATAATATATATGATACTAATCCTAATATTAATGATAAATAAAACATTATATGATCATATAATTCATGTATTCCTTCCTGGTTAGGTGAAGCTGAATCTTGTAAACGTACACCTCATGGTGTTGGAACATCTAATCAAATCATTTTTTTTTAATTTTTTTAATAATTATTATAAATACAAATATAAAAATATGGAATCAATCGGAATCGAACCGATATTGTTCACATGCAAAGCGAAAGATTTACCAATTAATCTATGATCCCTTAGGTATATATTTTAGGTATATGTATTTTAATTTATAATATAAGTATTATAAATAAATTAATTAGGGGCCCCCTTCGGGGGCCCCTTATTATATACCCCCTTCGGGGGGATTAATTAGAAAATATGCGAAAATCACATATTAACTAAAACATTATAGTCTATAATGTATAAACTTATCTGAAGGATTTAATATTTGATATGCATTCAATATGTAAACACAACATTCTTAGCTAAATTAAATAATTAACCATAGGAATGTACCTTATTATCCTTGCGTACACTTAAGGCAACAGATAAGAAAAAAATCCATAGATGATAAAATCATTACTGACTCACGTCGTAATTAACCCATCTCAAGTAACTCCTTAGAGGACGAACAGTCCTACCCTACCTAGTTGCTGCGACCAGGAGGACGAGTCTAGACGACATCGAGGTGGCAAACACCGCTGACGATATCAACTCTCACGCGGTATTACCCTGTTCAATTTTGTTATTGTTGCTTTTTTAATTACAACTTCTATATATCACTATATAGTTCAGACTATGTCTTTACCTTAATGCCCATATATAAAAAATCATTATCATTTAAAATATAAAATACCCCAAAGGGGCATTAAAGAAATATAAAATATAAAGATTAATTAAATAATCATGGGCCCCTTCGGGGCCCATTTTATATCCCGCCTCTTCAGGCGGGGGGTAAATTAGGTATTGGGCGCTCGTGGTAATATTATTGTTAGTTTACTCAATTACTAGTCGTTGAACGTTTATATATCTTATTAAAACTAATATATACTTCGTTACAAATTGTCTTTATATTGATAAAGAGTTTTTTGTTATTCACCCAATTAATATTCCCTCATTAGAGGGCTATCTCACTATCGCGGAGATAATATATAATTTATTATATAAAGGAACTAACATTTAATCCCTAGCGTAACTTTAATCCGTTATCGACATCCATACCATTTGTTTATGCCTGTTCACTACACTCTACGTAAGTACTAATTCCACTTGTTTGTGTTATTATCATCGCACAATTATGTTGTTATCCTTACTTATATACCCCGCTAAGCTTAGCGGGGATAAGATAAAATTTAAAGATAGGTAATACCTATCATATCTTTTTATTCTATTTACCATATAGAATTATTGTACGTTATTTACTATTAAATAAATAATTTAATTAAACATTTAGTCTTGATATTCAAGATCTTTGTTATTAGACACATCAGATGCTTTCGCTGATGTCGACGCCCCATCGAAACTAACCTCTTTACTCTTTCTTAAATAAGTTAAAACTTAAGTCATTAGTTTATTAATAACCCTTTTTAAGGGCAATTCAATTTTTATTGAATTTTGACTATATTAATTAGATTCTTTTTTTATTTATATAGGTATCTCATTTGATTTAAAATATAAATATAACCTAATCTGCTGAAATAAATAAAAAAAGGGTTAATCATAATAAAATTATGATTAAAAAATCAAAATAAAGATATAGTAAAGCTGCATAGGGTCTTTTTGTCAACCTACGGATATACGGCATCTTCCAATTCTGATTAACTTAAGTAGGTTTGACCTACAAAGGTTTCTTACTTATGTACTAATAAGTTATATCTAAATAATAGATAAATCTTTCACCTTTATATATAAATAAATATATCATTAGGCCCGCCTTCGGCGGGCCCATATATTTATCTATTATATTACAGAATCCGACTGTACATTTAGACAGACATTTCAGTCTAACCTCGGTGAACCAGTCTGTAGCGACATATACAACTGCCGACGGTCTTTAACTAAGATATCATTAACCGTTTTCACCTTTTTATTTATAGTTATTAAATTACATTTTGCCTTTTGTAATTTATCCTCCGGCGTAGCCGAGGATTAATCAACCCCGCCCACCTTTGGTGGGCGGGGTTATTTAGCCCTTTTAAAGGATTAAGTATTATTCGATTGTATTCTTTTTTTGAATTATTATGTCGGAAAATACCGGATAATTCTTTAATACTTTTAAATCCCCCCCGCTTCGCGGGGGTATTTTAACTATAAAGTTGGATTTTCACCAACCCGGCGTATAATATAGATATATTATAGTACTAATTTCACCGCAATTGCTATTTCACTGAGTCTACTTTGGATACAGTTATCGCATCGTATATTCATTCATGCAGGACGTCAATTATACGTCAATGAATTTGTTAGGATAGGTAGGCCCTCTCAAGCTTTCCCCCCTTTAGAACCGTACGTGCGACTTTCATCGCATACGGCTCAAACCATTTTTTAAGATTTCCCTATTATACTTATATCCATAAAAAAAATAGATATATATTTTTTTATATAGTAGGCATAATGGGGGGGCCTACGGCCCCCCTAATCATCAAGATTTCATCTTGATTATTTTATCTTAAATATAATATAACTTTTTATAAACATGGGCCCCTTAAAGGAAACCGTTTATTTATAATGTTATATTATTTTTTTTTTAATGGCCTTATATATAAGTCAGCTTTCTTTCGAAATAAGTTAAATAACTTTATATTTTACATTACATAAAATCATTAGCTTTTTATATTTATCCTTTACCTTCTACACTATATAATAATTTCTATTAAATAAAGCCCGCCCACCTTTGGTGGGCGGGGAGTTCATTAATATTATATATTACTTCCTAAATATAACCCCGCATATGCGGGGTATTTAAATTAGGTATGTATAAGGCTTACCAAGTTTCCATAATAAGACCTTTATGAACAATTTAGATTATAGCTATATCCCGATGATTATATTTTTTTATTTCAGTCATATAATAATATTCGTAGCGTCAATATTATTTTAATCATAAAGTAACCAAATACTGAACAAGTTACTTACCTATAACGAGATTTTAATACACTATTTAGTTTATACTAATCATGTTGTTCTAACCTAGACTAGATCACTTATATCAGTTAAAGTTTATAGCCGTTGTCACTCAAGCTTCATACAAAATAATTACTTATAATGCATGTTGAGTTAGGTTTACAAATATGACAATTGTAAAGGATTTTCACCTTATTCTTATTATGAACTTATCTTGTCGCACCGCTACCTTCGGATCCTCACAATAAGACCGCCGTTTATCAGTCTTTTATAAAATTATCTAAACAATAATAATATTTATTAAACTAACACCGGGCAGATATCACTTATTATACTTACTATTACTAGTATGCAATAAGCTATGTTTTTGGTAAACAGTCGCACGATTTATTTTATTACGATAGGTAGATCCTCACAGATTTTCCCCCGTTCAGAACCGTACATGCGACTTTCATCGCATACGGCTCAAACAACTCCTTTTTCATTGGTTTTCCCAATTATTCAGTAACTTTATAGTATCTTTTACATAAAATTTTACTCAGCTTTTTTACCGAGATAACTCTCACATAGTGAAGGTTATTTTATGTTTATTTTCCTTTATTGTTACCTCTATTAATTTTTAATAGCGAGTCATCTAATTGAAGTCTGCACCCTCTCGGATTAGAATAATTATTCCTATCTTAGTTATTACCACTAAGCATTTGCTTTTTCAATTATCTTTTACCCAATATTATATATTTATATTTCCATAATTACTTATTTTATAATAAACTACTCATAAATAAAGATAAAATACCGCCCACATAAAGTGGGCGGGTATATTAAATATCTATCTTTTTTTTATGAGAAATATTGGGCTTACCTTGTTCCTTAATTAATATCAGTTCAACTTTTAGGTGCCGAATTATCAATCGTTGGTATTATTTGATCTTCATTTAAGCACTCGACATACTTAAATCAATTACCTAATATATCCCCCCGAAGGGGGGGTATTATAAGGGCCCCCGAAGGGGGCCCATATTAATATAATTACGATTGTTCAAACATTCGATTCATTTTCATTCACCATAAGTATCGTGTCAAGTTATTTTAATAAATAACATATTCCTTAAAGCTTCATACAAAATAATTACTTATAATGCATGTTTAAGTAGACAAATGTGGAAGATACACAATATAACCAAAATGTTATACTATTAATTAAGACTTATCAAGTCGCACGCCGAGTTCATTCAAAGTAGTTATCCCATTCCCTTTTTATCATACCTGTGTCGGTCTACAGTACGGTTCATTTTTATTTTCTTGTTCTTTTACCCATTAATTATATATTTCTATATTAATCTTAGGGACCGTTCGTTTATAGTAAAACCTTATGAATAAGGGGATAATCTTATATTATCTATCGTTACTCAAGCCAGCAATCTCTTTATAATTTTTCATTATATATTCTGCTACCATATAATCTTTATGATTATATCTATAATACTGTTATTAATTTAGACCCGATATATTTTCTCTATTATTAATAAATATATATATAAAATTATATATATATATATAAAATTAGTGCATTGTTACATGTTCATTAAAAGTTGATTATTGTCAAACCCACTTACTAATTGTCTATAATTTAATACCCCGTATATTATGGCCTAAAAGATTAGGTTTATAAATGCCGGCCTTCGGCCGGCATTTATATATAATAATGTAAAATCATAAGATTTTAACTTTTGATTTTTATTTATATAAAAATTAACCCCCCCGCTTCGCGGGGGGATATATTATTTCCCCCGCCCACCTTCGGTGGGCGGGATAAAAATTAAAGTAGGATAGATTTTATTCACTTAATTAATATTTGGGACATTCATTTAATAGTCTAGGTTGTTTCCTTCTCGACTTACTACCTTATCGCAATAAGTCTGACTCCTTATATTTCATTATTCACTGATTCCGAGGTTTAAATATTTTGATAAAATTATATTCTAATTCCCCAAAGGTATTTAAGTGCTGTACCAGTTTAAATGTCTGTTAATTTAACAGATTATAAAGGCTATACTAAAATATATTTCGCAGAAAACCAGCTATCTGCAAACCAGATTTGTCTGTCACAGCTACACACACCTCTTTAGAAATTATTGCTACAATTACCTATTGAGTCATATATATACCTTATAAGGTTTTATATACACTTGGACATGTGTAGATCGTTTGCTTTCGGGCCTATATACTTTAATTAATTTCTATTTATATACGAATTTAATCTCACTAAAATATATAACTCACTGGCCCATTATACAAGAGGTACACCATTCAATGATTGCTCTTTATTATTCTATTTTCTTACTTTCCCTTGCGGTACTTTAATCTAAAATTTATTTTTTTTTCTTAGTAGTTGGAAACTACTTTATTCTTACCTCTTGGTAATACTTTAAGATTCTAATACTTTCACTCACCGTTACTTATATTATCCCTGTTGGTTATTTTACAAGTTACTCAGATGTTTCATTCCACTTGTTTTTATTTTTTATCATTTTCATGATTATGATTGATTACTTTTTAGTTAATCTTTTTATCATTTATAAATTTTGATTTATAATCCTTAAAATAATATTAATTACATATACCATTTTTCAATATATCACCTATAAATATAAACCATTAAAAAAATTAATATATAAAGGAGAAAAAATCTACTCATGGATCGATTATTTATCCCGGCCTACGGCCGGGTATATAAATTTTGTTTAATTTTTATCCCGCCCACCGAAGGTGGGCGGGGGAAATAATATATCCCCCCGCGAAGCGGGGGGGGTTAATTTTTAATATAAATAAAAGAGAGGTCTAAAACCAATAGAGGGAAGTTGTACTAGTAGAGATCAAAACCTCATAATAGCCAAAACGGCATATTATCCATAAAGGCGAGAGAAAATAGAACCTTTATTAACTGTAGACAATAATGAATAATTTAAATTATAAATAAGTAAGATATTATTATTTAATAATAATCTAAATATTCGATTACTCTCATTAACTTCAGTAAAAGTATCAATATAAATAGGTTTAGATTGACCAAATTCAAATAAGAAATAATTTTGAAGACCAGGCTTTTCTATAGTAAATATAACAAAACTACTATAAATACGACGATTATTTCAGGTACGTGACCTAGTATAAAACATATACTTATGAGAATCAGTTATATCAATTAAATCAAATTTAGTTTTAAATTCTATGGGTATTTTATTTAAATAATATTTACCTTTTTGATCAATAGGTAAAAGTTTAATATTATTATAAGGTAATTTAAAGCTATAATCTTTTAACACTAATTTTTCAGGTACTAAACCTATTTCAGTATTCTCGGATTTGTTAGGTTTAACGAAATCAGAAACCATATTATTAGGTATCAAATTAATAATTAATTGAGAAACGGACAATGATTTACCATAATCAGTTTCTAAAGATTTAATAGAGGTACTTTGGTTATCAGTTAATTGATCTGAATCAACTAAATTCCATCAAAAAGTCGGTTAAATAATAATCCCCCCCCCCCGCTTTGCGGGGGGGGTATGATTAGGGGGCCTACGGCCCCCTTATATTATCTCCTATAGGGGATATATTTATTATAAGCCTTATTAAACTTATTAAAATATGAAGTAGATTACCTCTCATATAAATATATAGAGATTATATCTTCTGTAAGAGATAAATAATGGAGGGAGGATCTGATACCCCTATCATATATGAGACCCTATAAATAATGGGCCCCTTCGGGGCCCATGAATAAATACCCCCCTAAGGGTATATTAATAACTTAAAAACCTAATCTTTGGGGGTGATCATTTATATATCCCCCCGCCCACCTTCGGTGGGCGGGTATAAAAATGCTTAGATGCCGAGATAAAATATATTTATATGCCGGCCTATGGCCGGCATATTGTATTTATTTGTAGCTTAGTTATCTAACTAATTTTCTAAGTAGGTTGAGCATATATCATGAATTAAATTCAAATAAATATCTAAAGGATAATATTTACGTATTCACGGATATAATAAAATTATTTCATGCCCCCCCTTCGGGGGTATACAATTAATATATGAATATATTTCCCGCCCTAATATAAAAAAAAAGATAAGCTTATCTTTTTTTTTATGGGCGGGCATATATCCCCAATAAGCCGGGGATAAATAGTATTTTATTTTAAAGAAAGTATATAAGATTATATTTTTATATAGGTATATAATAAACCATAATAATAATAAATTTAATGTAAGTAAATAGCGTCTTTTAAATAACCACTAAATAAAATACAGAAAACATAAGCTTGAATCATAGCTATAGCAAATTCTAAAATAGTAATAGCTATAACACCAGCCATAGGAATAAATCCACTAACAAAACCTAATATTGATGAACTCATTAAATTTAAAATTAATGAACCTAATATTAACATTAATAAATGTCCAGACAATCATTTAGAACATTATATTTTAAGGTTTAATAATTATTATAAACTATTTATTATATATATAATAATAAAATAATGGAAATAAAAAAAAAGAATGGGCCCGCCTTCGGCGGGCCTATATATCCCTGGCTTCTAGGGGAAATACTTTTTAAGTTATGATAATCTTTTTTATCGTCGGTGATAACCCCCGCCCACCTTCGGTGGGCGTAATTATGAGGGGCACCCATTATTCCATTTATGAATAAATAAGTTGATAATTATAGCCCATAAATATCCGATATAATATACCCCCGCTTCGCGGGGGGTTTTTTATCTATATATAATAATAATTTAGTTAATGCCTTAAGTATTATATATTTATTTCCTTTTAAATATACATTTCTAGGTCGGATATTAAAATATATCATATATGCCTACTTAAGGATTAAAACAAATAATGGCAGGTATGAAGGGACCCATATTATAGAAATATAATAAATAAAACGTATTTAAGTAAGCCCGCAGCTAAGCTGCGGGTAGATTATATTTAAGTTGGTTTCCTGCTTATTATTCATTTTTATAAGTATAATCTATCTAAAGAGCATTAGATTATATATAATTATATATATATAAACTATATAGGCCCGCCTTCGGCGGGCCCATATATATAAGAGATAAAAAATGAAGATATATGTATGATTATATTTTTAATTGCCCGCGAAGCGGGCGATATCGGCCTTAGATAAAAAAAACATAAGCTTATGTTTTTTTATGAGGCATTCTTTAATCTTAAATTACTTACTGATATATATCAGCTTTTTGGCTTAAGAGCCAGTTTCCTGGTGATTAGAGTACACCTTATAATATATATATAATGCCCGTCTTACGGACGGGGGGGATAAATAAAAATATATATATTAAAAAACCATCTACTCGTTGCTCTTTTACATAAATATATAAAGGGCCCGCCCACCATTGGTGGGCGGGATCCTCCCCCCCGCGTAGCGGGGGGGGTATAAAATATAAATTAACACATGAAAGGGTTAAAATATATCAAAATATATTAAACTAATCATCTATTTATTCAAAAGTTAATAAATTTTAGGATATCCGGTCGTAGGCCAGCCCTTATATTTATGATTTAGATCCGCGATCACCCATTTAATAAATTTTATCCTATATAAATTTAATCATCTAAATATGGGGCCTACGGCCCCATTATAATATCTCTTTAGAGTTAAATTTACCTATAAATCTTTAAATAAGAAAGTCAACATCGCCTATAAAAAAAACATACTTTTTAATATATATGCTTTGCGGGGTGATTTATTATATTTATATAGGTATAAATTAAATACATCTTTAATGATATTACCATACCTTGAGTCATTAATCAAGCCAGTATAAAAGTTTCCTTAAATATATACCCTCCTTTTGATCATATTATCCCTTAAATAGAGAGGGATATATAACATCCCGCCTCAGTGAGGCGGGAAATATGTATATCATAAACTGGGATTATATATTTCCTTTTTTAAAAAGGTTATACTTTGGTTATTAAAGCTTTAGGGTTTCCCCGGAGTTTGGTTTTTAAACACATTGTTTTATGTTTGCAGATAAACGTAATCCTAAAGATATAGCTTTAGAACTATAAGATAAAGTTTCTATTAAAACTAAAACAGGAACTAAAGCTAAAGGTGTTCCAGTAGGAACAAATAATGAAAAGAAACCTAAACCATGATTAACAAAACCTATTATAGTTAAACCTAATCATAATGTTAAACTTAAAGATATAATAGCTACTATTTGAGCTGATATAGCAAATGAATAAGGTATCATAGATATTACATTAGCTATTAATATAAAATTAAATAAAGTAAATATAAATGGGAAATATATACCTCCACGTGCACCTACTTGACTTTTAACCATATTTAATATTGTATCATATATAGCTAATATTGCTACTCCTCATCTATTTCATCCTAAATATGTTTTATTTAATAATATATTAAATCCATATATTATGAATGCTACTATTAATGAATAAATTACAAAATTTGATATACTAAATGTTATTATATTATTTATAGTTAATAAAGGTTTAATTTCAAATTGATCTAAAGGTGAAAAAAACATTTTCTTTTTTTTAATTTCCTTAATATATATATTTTATAAGGCCTACGACCTCTTTTTATAATATTAAATCCAAAGTCAATGACGAGGTATTAATAAATCAATATATAATTTAAGGTTTAAGCAAATCAAACGAGAAACCGGCGGTATGCCGGAATCTTTAATAAAATCAAAATACCCTAAGGGTATTAAATAATATTTCCCCCTCACTTTAGGTGAGTGGTATTCTTATTTTTTCATTATTTTTTATGATGATTTTTATTTATTTTTGATTTTTAGTATTTATTCCGCCCGAAGTGCGGCATATATGCCCGCCCACCTTCGGTGGGCGGGTATATTTTTATATTTATAATTTTATTATTAATATTCTTGTTATTAATAATCTTAATATATTAGGTAATAAATATTTTGAAGTAATATATATTAATATAGTTAAAATTAATATACCAAAAGTTAATAAATGTAAAAAATAAAAAGGAACTAATTGTGGCATTTTATTATTTAATTAAATTAAAAAGATATATGATCAAGATAAAACTTGATGAAAATAAGGGTCCCGATATATAACCCCCCCGGCGAAGCCGGGGGTGATAAAATCCCCCCCCGCGAAGCGGGGGGGTATCCCTATATAAATTATAATCTTCAGATTGAAGGGATTTGAACCCCCATAGCCCTACACCCAATGTAGATACGTTACCAATTACGCAACAATCTGTTAGATAAATCAAGATTAAGTAAAATTTAAATCAAATAGTAAAAAAACTATAAAGAATACCCCCCCCCGAAGGGGGGGGGCCCCGGCCATAGGCCGGGCATTAATTAAATAAATCAAAGTATTAATTTTAACTTGAAATCAAATAGAACATTGAGGGAATTGAACCCTAAAAGAACTAATTTGCAATCAGTCTATTCAACCATGAATAACAATGTTCTTTATATAACTTATGCTCACGCGGAGTTAAATTATTTATTACTTATATATATAACACATAATAGGCCCGCCGAAGGCGGGCCCATATATGTAAAATTATACCATATTTTTATGACAAACGTGACTCGAACACGTATAATAGTATTGGAAGTACCAGAGTTTAACCTAATTAACTTATTGTCACTTTTATTATATAACCACAATGGGACTCGAACCCATATAAATACTGTGAAGTAGTATTATCATAACCAATTAGATCATATAGTCTTAGTAAAAAAAAAGTAATAAAGGGAATAAAAATAAATAAAGGGTATACAGTTCCACATATCATATAAGCCCGCCCGAAGGGCGGGTAATAATATAATATATCAATTTAGCGATATTATATAAAATTTATTTCTCCCTTTTACTTTCCGCCCGAAGGGCGGCATATTTTATCCCCCCGCTTTGCGGGGGGGGGTATATTTATCGTATTGAGGAATCGAACCCCACACCTTCCGATTACAAAACGGACGCTATGCCTGGTTAGCTTATACGACATAAGCTTAAGAAAGGAATTGAACCTATATTAGACGCATATGAGGCGTCTGTTCTAACCATTGAACTACCTAAGCAAAGGATAACTACTGAGAATTGAACTCAGATAAATTGCGCCACATACAATTGTTCTACCTTTGAACTATAGTTATCTTATTGAGGAGAGACTGAATCGAACAGTCGCAGCACTACGGCACTAAAGTTACAATTTAGCTCTAATTACCAACATTAGAATCTCCCCATTAAAATAAATTAAAAATATATATAATGAGGAGGGCCCCCCATTATTCCTAAATTTATTTTACCTTTATTTCATTATATATTTAATCCCCTCCCCCCCGCAAAGCGGGGGGCTGATAGGGGGCTCATTATTTATACTTACCTATATTTTTATAATTTCTAATTAAGATATATAATATATATACCCTATAATAGGAGTAATATTTTTTATATAAAGGGTTATATTATCTTACGGTTAGTAGGAGTCGAACCTACACGATATTAATCCAAACATTTTAAGTGTTTTATGTCTACCATTTCATCATAACCGCTAAAAATAAAATAGAATTATTATAGGTATGCCCGGCCTTCGGCCGGGCATACCTTGCTTTTTTATCTTATTTTATCTTTTATTTATTCTTTTCCATTCTATATTTTATTAATAAGTTTCTCATTAAATATAAAAATAAGGAAATATATATATATATAAGAAAGAGATAAAATTATAAATACCGTATAATGGGTTTAACTAAAAAGGATACCCGCCCACCTCTCTAAAAAAAAACATATTATTAGCATGTTTTTTTTCAGGTGGGCGGGATATATCGGGGGCCGTAGGCCCCCTGATTTTAATTAATCTAAGGTATTTAAGTATAAATAAGTAAACCTATATTATATATATAATTAGTCTAATGAGAATCGAACTCATATTTATCGATTATCAATCGATCTCTCTACCATTGAGATATAGACTAAGGGGGTGGGGTGTATTACCTAAAATAAAGGTAAAAAAAATAGATGAATAAATAAATAAATCCCGATCAGGTTCCCCTAACCGAACCGTATTTCAACTTACAGCAAGTCCTTTTAATAAAGACTCAATAAGTATAAATAAAATTTCTTGCTGTTGATGAGTGGTTAGTACGAAGTAGCAAAAAATTTCACCGTAACACTCTAGTTTACGATTACTAGCAATTCCTCCTTTATGTAACCGAATTTCAGATTACAATTCATAAATGAAACTATGTCATAATCTTAATATTTAATAAATATACAAAGTATATAAATATCTTAACTTACCCAAAAAGGGGAAGTTAATAAAATTGTTATTAATATTGTAACACGTCGATAGCCCATCTCATTAGGGTCATCATGATTAGTCTTCTACCTCTACTTCCTATAATTTTACAATTATACTTATCATTAAAGAAAAGGGTTACGTTCATTCAATAACTTAATATTAAACCTCACGGCATGAACTGACGACAACGATGTAACGCCTGTTAAAAATTCAAGAGATGGTAAGGTTCTTGGAGGATCATCCAATTAAATGACATGTTCCACTGCTTGGGACTACAACCGTCTAATGTCTTGTATTTCACCCTTGCGAGCGTACTAGTCAGGCGGAGTACTATTCATTTTCATTTTTCTTTTATTGTACTCATAGTTAACTGCTACGACTAAATGGGTATCGAATCCATGTCGCTACCGTAGCCTTCATCTCACAACGTCAATAATCTTGAGTAATCTCCTTATAGTCTTAATGTTTTCTTAGTATTTTATCCCTCTAACTTTAATTCTTATTACCCTTCCTTTTTCAAGTTATTATTCTATATCTTTTTTAAGATACGTTCTACAGATCCTTTAAGCCATTCTGATCAATGCTTGCCCTCTATGTCTAATTAGGATAGGTAGATCCTCACAGATTTTCCCCCCTTTAGAACCGTACGTGCGACTTTCATCGCATACGGCTCAGGCATCCTCTTTTAAAAAAACACCCTTTCCTTAAGTCAGCACCCTTTCAGGTTAGTTATTTACTTATCAATAACATTACATTATTGCTTTCGCTTTTTAAGTTGTCTTTTACCTCCTATTCGATATTATTATTTCCATATTTTATATTTTATAAATAACCTCTATATAAATAACATGATTTATACATAATATATCCCGCCCCTGAAAGGGGCGGGTTATTATCATCCCCCCCCGCCCTACGGGCGGGGGGTAAATTTATATAGAAAATATGAGGCTTACCAAGTTCCATTCTTTACACTATATTTACCTTAGGTTCTACTCTTTACCCCTATCAGTACAAACGTCTATAACAGGATAGACATACGGTGATTCTATCCAGACTCCTGACAATATTAAAAATCATCTTATAAATAAACCCGCCAATTATGACGAGAATAAAAAGGATAATATCACAAATTCCCGGCCTACGGCCGGGTATCGCCCTCATTTCGATAAAAAAAATACTTTTATAAAGTATATATATGGGCCCGCCGAAGGCGGGCCTATTTATAAAGGCGATAAATATTTAGCCTAAAGAGGTCTCATCGAGTAGTTAACTTTAGTTAACCATAGTAAATTTACCTAGCATTTATAATTTTAGTGATATTAATTATAAATTACATTTTCTCTAAAGCTTCAAACCTAAAAATTACTTTTTACGCATGTTTAGATAGGTACAAATTTGTTACGAATTATGTCAAAATATCTTATTTATATGGGCGGGGCCCATTATTATATATCTATAGAGATAATAATATAAGATTTTGAATTATAAAGAATAGCTTCTTGTCGCACACCGCAGCTGCTGGCACATATTTTAGTTAGGACTCTTTCATAATTAGTATCATTATTACTATTATTTAGAAGTTTATAGTTAATCTTTTATTATTTATTATTATCCCGCAAAGCGGGATTTTTATTTAATATCCTTCTCGTAGATAACTTGATCAGTCGTTAGACCATTGTCAAAGATTCCCCACTGCTGCTCTATATAAGAGTTGATTTTCATCAATGTGGCCGTTGTGACGCTTATCGTCGGCTCCAGTTCCATGGCTAGATTTTTATCTATTACCTACATCTGAATAAGATTTTTTCTTTATCTTATATCACTCACCTTAACGCTATTTTTTCCCACCCTTAAGTGGTATTTTTATAACTTGCATGTGTTATGTCTCTACATAGCATTTGATCTGAACCAACATCATGTTCTCTTATTTTATTTTATTTTTTTTAAATTACTCAGAATTGAACTGAGATACATCCATTATGAGTGGACTGCTCTACCATTGAGCTATAATTCATTTCTTTTTATGCAGTAGATAGATTTGAACTACCATAATAAAGGCATGAGCTTTATATGTTACCTATTACATTATACTGCTTACCTATGACATAGCAAGAATCGAACTCGCATAATAATATCCGTAATAATATGCACTAACCATTGTGCTATATGTCATTATATATAAAAATTTATAGACTATATATATATAGCCTACATAGCGATACTTATATCCTTAATTTATTTATCCGCCCCCTTCTCTAAAAAAAAACATATTTTTAGCATGTTTTTTTTCAGGGATAAAATCATAGCCCCCAAATTTATATTTTTTATTACCCCTAAATAGCATCTATATAAATATATATATATATATATAATATAAAATAAATATAAAATAAATATAAAATAAATATAATATAAATATCCCCCCCGCTACGCGGGGGGGGGGGAAGTAAACCCTAAGTAGGTCGGGCATTATATATTTTTTTTACGGATAGCCAGCGAATCGAACGCTGATAGCTAAAAAGCAACTACGTAGCAAGTAGATTAGTTTACCAATACCGAGCTATCCATTTTATTATTCGCATCGCATCAGATTCGAACTGACATCTCTTATAGTGACATTATAAGGCTTTACCATTAAGCTACCAATGCTTACTGAGTCGACATGATTCGAACATATATAGACCTAGCTCAAATCTAGGTGACTTGCCAATTAGTCTACGACTCATATCTAAAAATTTTTATTACCCGCCCGTAGGGCGGGCATACTTTTTTATCATCTTTTTTTTATATCTCTCCTATATTTTATTTAACTTTTTATTAACTATATTTAATATATCCCATAAAAAAAAAACATATGTTTTTTTTTATATTAGGGCGGGATAGATAAATGGTTGTTTAAATTTTATACCTTATTTTTTAAGATATTATATATATATGAATATATGCTCGTCTATAGACGGAAAATATAGTGTATAATACACTATTTGTTATTATTGGATAAATTTATGCCTATTATAAAAATAGGTGATTTTATTTTGGTTATAAACAAATTATTAATACCTCATTGGGGTATCCCCGTCCTTCGGACGGGCATTAAAAATAAGATAAATATGGGCCCCCAAAGGGGGCCCATCATCATACCCGCCCCCTTCAGGGGGCGGGATATATATTTATTGTCTTTCTTTTTTTTATTGTTTTAATAATATTATTTACCCCTTAATTTAATTAAGATCCTCATCAATAACATATTATGTATATAAATAATCATAATATGTCTAAAACATGTAGATATAAAACTGTTGTTTCTGCAAAAACATGGCTATTATTTGTAAAATCATAATTATAAACTCTTCAAGTACATAAGCTTAACATCGCTAAGATACTAACCATGTGGATACCATGAAGTCCGGTTAGTGCAAAGAATGTAGACCCGTATACACTATCTGAGATTGTAAATGGTGCATACATAAACTCTAAAAATTGTAAAATTATAAATATAAAAATTAATAAAGTTGTAAAAATAAATCCATATAATGTATCATTTCTATTACTATTAATTAATGCATGATGCCCCATAGTTATAGTAACTCCTGAAGCTAATAAAACAATAGTATTTAATAAAGGTAATTCATTAGGTGATATTGCCTCTATACCCGCAGGTGGTCAAGACATTCCTATTTCCATAGTAGGATTTAATGATGAATGTAAATATGCTCAAAATAAAGAAGCAAAAATTAAAATCTCACTAATTACAAATAAATAAAAACCTTGAGTTAAACCATTTTTAACAGCTCTAGTATGATCTCCTAAATATGTACTTTCTGCTATAACATCTTTAAATCATAATGTTAAAACATATGTTAAATTAAATATATTAATTAAAATATATATATTATTATTTATATAACTATGTGCAGTTAAACCTATACTTATTGCTAAATTCATTAAAGCAAAAGAAGTATATAATGGTCATGGTGATGGGCTTACTAAATGAAAAGGATGTAATTGAATATAACCTCTTATTGAATTCGTCATTTTTTTTTTGTAAAATATTGATATATAAAAATTTGGGTTGAGCTAAATTGGAATTGAACCAATATGTATTACTTAAAAGGTAATTGTCTTAACCATTAGACTATTAGCTCATAATTAGATGATTAGGGGGGCCCCCTATTATCCCCCCCCCCCGCTATGCGGGGGGGGGATATTATTCTTATAAGAATAATATTAGTCTAAATTTTAATTTGATTAAAACTTATAAAATATATGCCTTCGGAAAGAATTGAACTTACACCAGTCGCGCTTCAAGCGAATGCTCTACCATTTAAGCTACAAAAGCAATACAAGAGCAAGTAGAATCGAACTACTATAACATGTGTTGAAGACATGGACTTTACCATTAAGTGATACTCTTATGATTTATTAAATATTTAGGTCATATAGGAATTGAACCTATGGCTCAGTTGTGTAAGAACTGCGATTTTACCACTAATCGAATAACCTTATATATGAAAATTTAAATCTTCATATTATCTTAATGCCCGCCCACCGTAGGTGGGCGGGTATCCCCGTCCTTCGGATACCCGCCCACCGTAGGTGGGCGGGTATCCCCGTCCTTCGGACGGGCATTAAGATATGTGAATATATATGAATATATATATGACTAAATTAGTCAAGAAAAAATAACTGATAAAAATTTAGGGAGAACCTAAAAATTAAACAGCGTATAATAATAAGAAAGCGATCATTAAAGCGAATAATCCACATGCCTCAGCTAAAGCGAATCCTAAAATTGCTTGAGGGAATAATGTAGAACGTAATGAAGGGTTACGTGATGTACCGTTAATTAACGCTACGAAAACTAAAGCGATTGCTATTGAACTTCCTCCTAAAGCTAATGTAGATATACCTGCTCCGATGTATTTTGCTGCTAATACTAATTGCATTATAATAATTAAATCATACCTTTGATAAATATACTTCTACTATGAACTATATAATAAAAAATATATATCTTTAACCTTAAGATAAAAAAAATACAATAATTATCAGGGGGATAATCCCCCTGATGATCATCCCCCCCTTCGGGGGGGATAATTATACCCCCCGCTTTGCGGGGGGGGGGATTATTATATATATCTATTTATTTAATTTTATAATCTCTATGAATGCCTCATTATTTATTACAGTAATCTACCTTAAATATTTTGCTACCAAAATATCCGCCCCCCTTCGGGGGGCTAATATAAGGGCCCCCGAAGGGGGCCCATATTAACTAGGGCCGGGGGCCCTTATATTTGGGAGGCCCCTACTATTATATCTTATATTTATCTCATATTTATTTATGTTTTATATATATACTCGATTAAATATAACCTTTTTATAAGTTATATATGCCCGCCCCGAATATAAAAAAAAACATAAGCTTATGTTTTTTTTTATGGGCGGGAAATATTTAGAACCTATAATATAGCTCTTCCCCCCTTTGGTATATATAGGTGGTAATAAACCGATTTGAAAATATATGAATATATATGAAAAAAATTTATCTCATTAATAAATGAGTAAATTACGGCTCTAAGGTATAATTAATAATATATAAAAATTTAGCTATTTAAAGCATAAATGTTATATAAAATTATAAATATACCTTTAAATAAATGTTATTTATTTAACTGGAGCTATTAATACAGGTAATTCACTAAATGTGTGATACTCTGCAGGTCTTGTTAAAATTAACTCTAAGTCTGAATCTCTAGTATTTCTAGTTAAATTAGACTCTAAAAAATCTGGAGTTACTTGAATTTCTTCAACTTCATTCTCACCATTTTCTAATTGTATTTGTACACTTCTTAAACCTACTAATACTGATATAATTGATATAGCTGAACCTATACTACTAACATAGTTTCAACCTACAAAAGCATCAGGATATTGTGGTATACGACGAGGCCAATAAAAACTCAGTAAATACCTTAATGGTATAAATTTTATTAAAATATTAACTGAGTATATTTGTTAAATATCTCAAATTAAGGTACCTTAATGCCCGGCCTACGGCCGGGTATCCTCCCCCCCCCGCGTAGCGGGGGGGGGTATTTAAAATATTTTTATTATCTTTTAAATAATAATTCTATATATTCCCCCGCCCGCAGCTACGCTGCGGGCGGACTATATAGTTCAGACTATGTCATTATCTAATATAACACAAATAAAGTTATAATATCCCGGCCGTAGGCCGGGCATTTATTAGATATTGGGCTCTCTTGGATAAATTATTGTTAGTTTACTCATTATCTAGTCGTTGAACGTTCATATAACTTATTTTTTTTTAACTATTTATATGCTTCGATGCAAATTGTCTTATATTTAAGATTTTCTTGCAATTCACCCAATTATAATATTATGATTATAATATATATTTATATATGGACCCTTGTTAAGAGGTATATATAGATATATTTCATAATAGTTATATTTAAGGGACACCTTAAAATATATCCCGTTTAAACCTAAGAAATGCATAGGTAAGAAAATTAAATTTACGGAGATGAAAAGTAATCAGAAATGTATTTCTGCTCAAACTTTATTATATTGTAATCCGAACATAGATGGTCCTCAGTAATAGTAACCTCCTACTAAACTGAATAAAGCTCCCATAGATAATACATAATGGAAATGCGATAATATTTAAAATCTATAATTCCCCCCGCCCACATTAAGTGGGCGGGTATTTAATATACCCTTTAGATGGATATTATACTCCTTTCGGGGAGTGGTGATATTATTAAATTATTATATAACTATATTAATAATATATACCGCCTGAAGGTCGGGAATAGATAAAAATATCTGGACTATATATTCATACAAAAACTGAAAAAGCATAAGTTGATATCGCCCCGCTAAGCGGGGCTATTTATATATCAATAAGGGAAATAAATCTCTAAAGAGATATTATAATGGGCCCATATTTATCTTCATATTCTAAAAAGGATAAATTTTATCTTAGATATTAATGCCCGCCCACCTCTCTAAAAAAAAACATCCCGCCTTCTAGGGCTTATTAGCATGTTTTTTTTCAGGTGGGCGGGGTATGGGGCCCGAAGGGGCCCATATTTATCTTATTAAATTATAATATAATAATATCTTATTAAAATATAATAATATCAACTATTAAATCTTATAAGTTAATAAATTTTTATTGGCTTCTTTTTTTATATATATAATGTATGATTGATGTATAGTCTCTGAGAATATATAAATAAACCTCAAATAAAAATAAGTGAGGCTTTATAAATTCTGCGGATAATATATTTGAACTATAGAAGTATAGTTACAAGTTAAAAAATATGAGAAATATAAAATAATACCATCGCCCCGCTAAGATAAAAAAAAACATATGTTTTTTTTTATGGGGGCGATCTGACTAAATTAGATATATAATATAGGAACCGTAGGCTCCCATAAATAATGGGGGATATTACATAATCCCCCCCCCCCCGCTTCGCGGGGGGGATATATTTATCATTTTAATACCTAATACTAGGTTATATTATTTTGACTATTATTTGTAGGCCTCTCTAAAAATGATGGGCCCCCTTCGGGGGCCCATTATTATATCCCCCGAAGGGGGATAAATGCCCCCGCGTAGCGGGGGTATTATATCGGGGTTCCCCCGATAAATTATCCCCCCCCCGCCCTTCGGGCGGGGGGGATGATTATATCCCCCCGAAGGGGGGATAAATTATTTATTTTATATCAAGATTTATAGAAATGAAAAAAAAATAATAGTAAATATAAACTTAAAAATATATATTCCCGCATATTATCAATTTCGTTAAATAAATATATATATAATAAAATATATATTCTATTCATTCGGGCCATTTATTGACCAACAACGTAATACGTTAAATTACATTTAATTAAAAAGAAAATTAATTAAATAAAATAATTTGGACTATATCTTTTAAAAAGTAAGTCTATTAAATAAAAAATATAAAAGATCACCCCTGAAGGGGGTGATGATATATACCGCCCCTTTCAGGGGCGGGAAATAATAGATGCCGGCCGTAGGCCGGTATTGACCCCCCCCGCTTCGCGGGGCCAATAATTTACTAATTAACACAACGTCTAGTCTCTACATAGTAAATAAACAATAGGCCCGCCGAAGGCGGGCCCATATATACTAAATATAAATGGGATATATTCTTTTAAATTTTAATGTATATATATAAACATATATTTTTTTTATAGTTTATCTCTAAAGAGATATAATCCCCCCGCGAAGCGGGGGCATTTTTCCCGCCCCCCCTTCAGGGGGGGCGGTATATAATCAAACCCCCCCCCGCTACGCGGGGGGGGGTTAATTTAAAAGATAAGTATATATATTGTTTATAAACTTACACGGTATTAATTTTAATATCCGTAATATGGTTGCGTTCAGAAACCAATATTAAAACCTTCACCGTTAGCTATAATAACATTTGTTTTTAAATATTATAACCAATATAAAAATTATAAAAAAACATACTTAAAATATGTTTATTTTTATGGGGCATATAAAGTCAATATCTATTAGATATTGAAAACCTCTTATAGGCCCGCCGAAGGCGGGCCCATATATATTTTTATATTTTTGAAGTGTGACATCAAGACACTTGATTTAATGCTCGACTCTAGGCCAAGTATCCCCCGCCCACCGAAGGTGGGCGGGTATTAATGTTTATAATATATATATATTATAGATATATATAATAATAATAAATATAAGAAAAAATAAATGAAAAAACATTTATGGGTAGAAAATAAAATCTCGCTATATAAAATCCCCCCCGCTTTGCGGGGGGGGGGTATCCTACGGGCGGGAAATTAATTAAATATCTGAAGGTTTTTGGTTTTTATATCATAATTTATCCCGCCCCCTAAAAGGGGGCGGTATATAATCATCCCCCCCCCCGCCCTTCGGGCGGGGGGGATAATGGGGGGCCGTAGGCCCCTAATCATCAAGATGAAATCTTGATAATTTATATAATTTATATTTATTACCTAATAAAGGATATAATTTAAAATGATTATTTAATTTATTTAAACTATGTTTATTAATAATAAGTAAATTATAATCATGCCCGGCCGTAGGCCGGGTATCTGAAATGTTTCCTTTTGATGTTTTAATTAAAGTATCTATAGTTTTTTCATTAAAAGCCCCATTGGGGGATACCCGCCCACCGAAGGTGGGCGGGCATTTAATATTTTCTAAATATAAATTAATAGCTTTTAATATATATATATCTTTAATATTATTAATAATAATTTTATTATTACCTTTTATATTTTTATATTCACTATTAATTTCTAGATAACCAGATAATCAACTAGGAAAATAATAAGGTATAAATAATTCATGACTCGCCCGCAGCTTAGCTGCGGGCGGATTTATAGTATTTAATGGATTATTATCAAAAATAGAAGATAAATATAAGTTTTTCTTATTAAGTAAATTATATTTATTATTCTTTAATTTAATAAATTCTTTTTTAGAAATATAAGAATTATCATTAATAAAATTCTTAACAAATTCTAATTGACATAATTTATAAGATGATAATAAAGGATATTTAGCTAATATAATAAATATTTTAGATAAACCTGATCTACTAGAAACTACTCATGTTACATAATTATACCCACGGGAATTTTTTTCAATAATTTTATTACCATCTATATATTTTATTAATAAATCTATTAAATAATTATTATATTCATTATTAATTAAAGATATAATTATTCTTACACGTTTCTTATTAACATTTATATAATCTACTGTTATAATACCTTTAGCTTCTAATAAACCTACAAAAAATTGTTCAATATAATCTTTTATATTTAAAAGCCCGGCCGTAGGCCGGGTATTTTTTTTAGACTCTACATTTGATGTATCTTTATTTTCCACATTCTGTGATATTTGATTTATATTTATACCTGCTTGGATATTTATATTTTTATCTTGTTCTTTTATTCCCCCCGCTTCGCGGGGGCATTTCATTTTTTTTCCCCTTTTTGATTCTTTTATATATATATATGGGGCCCGCCCACCGAAGGTGGGCGGGGCCAATTTTATTTGACATATATACATTAATATGATACCCGATATTATCGCCGGGTTAAATATCATTATTATTATTATATTTATCTCTAATATTTTATTTATATATTTAACGATTTTATTCGTATCATGGAACGCGACATCTATAGAAGCATTAGATAACATAACTCCTGTTACTTTATTGTTTAAATACAATTAACATTTATAAAATTTATAAGTTAATCATAAAATAAATAAAATTTTTATTAAGTTTTTAGGTTAAATTTAAATTATAATATAAAAAGATATTATAAGATAAAAACCATAATAAATAAAAAGGACTATATCTTCACATAAAAAAAACATACCGGCCTATGGCCGGGTATTATTAGTTATGAGGATCACGTATAGTCTCTAAGGATCCTACTTAGAAACATAAAATATAAGCCCGCAGCATAGCTGCGGGCAAATAATATATATTATCTGTTGGTTTCCTGCTGATTATTCTTATATATATTTTTTATTAACCGACCAAAAGCCGACATATATATAACATAATATGATCACCCCCCCCGGAGGGGGGGGGGGATATGATTATAGAATTTCCCAGCATATAGTGATCTTTTTATGGTGAACTAACAGGTTATTAATCCACCTATTGTAAATAAGAATAAGAAACCTAATGCAAATAACATAGGTACTGCTAATCTTACTTCTCCTCCATAAATTGTTGCTCTTATTAACCTTAATCATTTCAGATTCTGTTATAAATAATATAACTAGCTAGTTAAATAAATCAATAATAAATCTATAAAATATAAAATTATTATTGTTAAAGTTTTATATTGATATTATATATATGGCCCCGCGAAGCGGGGCATTAATATAGTATGGGTTATAAAACTTAAAACCATTACTGGTTATTGGATTAAACCTTAAATAATCATATTATATTTCTTAATAATGACATATAACTTAGATTATCAATGAGCGTCTAATCTCTACACTTTTACATATAAAATTTCTATATATATGATTTAGCTCGTCGATTGACCTATAATTATTACTTATTTTAATTATAGGTTTTCCCACGAATTTGCCCATTTCTATGATATATTTTTTTCATAGTTTGTTGAACAGCTTAAATAAAATCTTGCTAAAGGATTTAAATTTATTCAACTAAATAGAGTAGAATCTCTATAATAGTACAATATATATATTTAAGTACTAAAATATCAAAGCTCTCTCCGAACCCAGCGAGATAGTTACCTATCACTAGGCTCTCCAACACCATGTGGTTTCATTGATGAAATTTTACAATCATGTGGGCCCCCGAAGGGGGCCCATAATTACCTTTTAATATATCCCCCTTCGGGGGATTATCATCCCCCATAAAAAAATTGATGGCCGGCCTGCGGCCGGGCTTGTTAAGAAGAATCAATTTTTTTATATAGTAGGGCGGGGGATAATATATCGGGGGAACCCCGATATTATCATGGGGGCCCATATTTATAACAAAACATATCATATGGAATATAATGATATCATAGTGATATTTAATATCTTAAGTGTAGATATTATAGAGGATTTGTACTTTTATAGTCATTTAAGTAATTAAGGGATAGATATGATAAGTAACTAATGAAATGATAAAATAAGGATTACAAGTCATATGCCGCCCACCGAAGGTGGGCGGGCTAATAGGGGGGCCGTAGGCCCCCCATTTCCATTATTCCGTTCTTATATTCTCTCCTCATATATCTTCATTAAGATTTATATTTTAAATATCTTTACATGTTATGTTATATACCTGTATAGATATAATTTTTACTAAAAATAACTTTCTTTAATTCAAGAATTCTTTTCCTTGTAAAAGTATTTTTATCTTAATTATCTAGGCCTATAATTTTAAATCCTCTATTATGATTAAAAACATTAAAAAAGTATGTTTTTTTTTATGTGATATATATTTAAGGTTTTAATTATAAAATTTCTTATACAATGTTTAACAAATATAAGGGCCCCCGAAGGGGGCCCTAGATTATATGGGCCTCCGGCCCACATATTGCAAATACCTTGGAATTAAATTTCCTGTAGTAATACAACTACGGTATTTGATTTATTGTTTCTCATGATATATAACCTAGTACCATTATAAGGTACTAAGTGTTTAGCTTCCTTCATTAACAATGAACTGTTAAATTCATTAATTACTACGAAGCCTCTGCCATCTCCTTAAAATTAAGAAGACTTCACCGGTAGCACACAAAACGTTACCCGCCCTAATATAAAAAAAAACATATGTTTTTTTTTATGGGCGGGTATATATATTTTCCCCATAGTATTTTATTTGTGAAAAATAATATTTTATATAAGGATATCCTTTTGATGTATGTCCTTAATATGTTAAGTAATGTATTAACTTTATTAATTGAGTCACTACTATCGTAAATATTCACCGAAGTAGAGTTAATAATATCCTGTAATTGTGAGTATCAAGATATGGATGGATATATCCCAAAACATCTTAGATTTCAGTAATTCAACTTATTCCTTATATAAAAACTAGCATTCAAGCCTATCTTGGTTCTGATAATATAATATCAGCTCACATAAAACCTCATTGCTCTTTTATATACATGCTATTGTCCCTCTCCACTTACGTTTATAAGGTAAGTATATCTGCTTTCTATTGACTCAATATTATAGGTTGTTTATAAATTTAACAACAATTTTTTGTGTACCCGAACGGTCGCCCATATTTTTATACCAGTTGGTACAGCAATTACCATTGTGAAATAGTAGATTAATCCTCTTTAAATTTTATATAACTTTACATACATATCCCCCGAAGGGGGATATATATAATGAGATATTATATAAATTAAAAGCTTAATTAAAAAACCTTTCCCGAACTATACGTGCTACTTTCATAGCATATAGCTCTCCATTATATATATTTATATATAACTAGATTCCTTCATTACCTTTAATAAAAAGATATATCTAAATATCTATACGTTATAAAACTTGTTTATTATTATAATTACTATGAATCTTCCGTTAACCTAATACTTTCGATATTAGGTCAATCCCAAATTCTTCTTAAACTTAAATATATATTTACTTAGGTTATAATTTTATATTTTATTGTATTTTCCTATATATAATCAGCTACTATTATATATCAATGTTATAAATATAAAATAAATATAACCATATAAATCTTAACTCAGGGATGAAATTAAAATTCCCTTTTTTAGACATGCTGTGGTTAATCTTAAATTACTTTAAGTATCTAAGTCTAATGTTTTACTTCAAAATATAAAAAATCATGAATGATAATCAAAATATAATATGGATATATAGGCCCGCCGAAGGCGGGCCCATATCTAAAATTTAATTTTATATAGATATTTATTTATAAAATAGGGTTCTATTTCTTTTTTTATTTTATTTATTTCTTTATTACTTATAAATATTCTATATTTATATTTATTTTTTATTAATTTAGTTTTTATACCAAATTTTATATATAAAATATTATTTAATAATATATTATCTTTAATATCAAAATTATCAGTACATAAAACTAAACCTTTATTACGTCTATAACTATTACTCATAATTAAATGAGCTAAAACAACATAATCAATATGATTTAATAAATCTAATTTTATAGTTTTTTTATTATTTATATACATAATATTTTTAATATCATTTAAAATATTTAAATTACGAGTAATAAATTGAATATCATAAATAAAATAAGATTTTTTATGTCCTACTATAGATTTAACTTTTTTTATATTTTTTGTTTTATAAGGTAAATTAGAACATAAATAAGATATTTCACAAAATATTCATCATATATAATAAAAATGATCACCCCTTCGGGGGTGATGATTATCCTCCCCGGCTACGCCGGGGGGAAAATTATTTATAGGTTGTTTAAATCCAAAAGATGGATTACTATATTTATGACATTTTATTCATCCATTAGATAATATTAAACCTATTAAAATACTTTTATGATAATTACTTAAAATTAAGGATTTTCTTTCATTAGAAGTAATAATACCCTTTTTTAAATTAAACATAAATTTTTTATTATAGTTAATCTGTAAGGTAGGAATTTGTAAAATCTTTTTATATGGCCCGCGTAGCGGGCCAATACCGGCCCTTGGCCGGCATTCATTATTTATTTTATCCTCTTTCCCCGCGTAGCGGGCCATATTTCCTTGATAAAAAAAAACATACTTCTTAAAAGTTTTTTTTATGGAGCATATATCTTGATTAATTTTATATTTGGAAAATATTTGAAGGTGTAATTTATTACACATTAAGTTTAACAATAAAATGGCGCACGTAGCCGATGTGAAATAAGCTCTTGTATCTATATCTAATCCTACTACATACATATGGTGCTAAATATCTATTCTTTTATTTAACCCCCCCCTTCGGGGGGTATATAAAATTATATATTTATGGACTATATCTTATACTTATATGCCTCAAAAATTGATATCTATTTTTTTATATAGTTGGCAGGTATCGCCCCGCTTCGCGGGGCGAATTAAATTTATATTTCTATAATAATACCCCAAAGGGGCATTTAATGTAATATATAATAATAGAAATATAAATATAAAATAAGTATCATCACGAATAGTCTCTGAGGATCCTATATATATATAATTATAAGAATAGGGGGCCGTAGGCCCCCTATATCAGCCCGCCCACCTCTTCTAAAAAAAAACATCCCGCCTTCTAGGGCTTATTAGCATGTTTTTTTTCAGGTGGGCGGGCTTATTATAAACATCCCGCCGTAGGCGGGCATATATTTATTAAGTTTCCAGCTGATTGGCATATTTATTTAAATTATAACTATAAAAAGTATTAAATAAATCTAATGCCCCGCAAAGCGGGGGATAACCCGCCCACCGAAGGTGGGCGGGCATTATATGATTTTCAGCTTATTGTGATGTCTATTACCTTATATTCACACATAAGGAAAGCCTTTTCTCGACTTCATACTAAAAATCCTAAAAAACCGATTGAACCCATTGCGTATAACATACCAATTTGTCCGAAGATAGGTTTTTTACTATATGTAGAGACGATATGAGATATTATACCAAAACCTGGTATTATTATAATGTATCTTATAATACCGCCCACCGAAGGTGGGCGGCGATACCCCCCCCGCAAGCGGGGGCGGGTATTAATTAAAAGGACTATATCTTATTTTTTATTTCCCCCATTATCAATTTTTCATAATTTTATTGATGTATTTTTTATTTTATTTATATCTTCTTTTGTTAATTTTATCTTATTTTGTTTAAGTATATATATTTTTCTTATTAATATATAATTTAAATATTTATATGATACTAAAGGATATTTATTAATATAATTAATTATAAATTTAAATAATTCAAAAGATATAGTTTTATATTCATAATTATAATCCTCAATATTATCTTTATTAGTTGTTGATAAACCTAAATATGATTCATCAGTATTTTTTATATAAGATATATTATTATCATTAGTTAAAGATATAAGTTTATCTTTTTTATTTTCTATAAAATTAGATATATCATTTAATATATTTAAATCTTTATGAATTAAAATAAAATTTAAAGAAAAATCAATATTAGTATCTAAATTATTATCAATATATAATTTATTAATATTAATATTAAAAGAACCTATAGAATCAATAAAACCACATAATCAATGATTATTAAATTTATCATTAAGAATATTCCCGTCATCATCAGAAGAATAAATAGATTTATTATCATAATAAAAAGATTTATGTTTATTTAAAAATAATTTACCACAATCTTGTTTAGGATTATTAATTAAATTATTTAATATTTCATTATATTTATTTAAAGTTTTTAATTTATAATTTATTAATTCTAAAATTAATAATAAACCTTTAGTATTAGATATTATAAAATTTGTACCTGATTTATATAATGATTTATTTAAATAATCTTTATTATTTTTAGATGATATATGATTTATATTTTTAACTTTACCATAACCTATTTGTTTTTTTAATCAATAAGCAGCTGAAATATCTTTTATATGTAAATTAATAACTAAATTATTTTTATTATCAAAATAACTATTACCATCTATTAAACCAGCTAAATAATAACCTAATTGTTCTTTATTATTAGGTCTATATTTATTAGGAACATGTTCAGATATTTTTTTTTTATTTAAATAAGATAAATGGCGACCTATGGCCGATATACCCGCCCACCTTTGGTGGGCGGGTATTATAGAATAATGTATACATCTTTTTGTTAATAAATGAGATTTATTAATTTTAGGTGGAAATAAAAAATTATTGCTTATAGTCTCTGAAGAATTAAAATATATATTAGCTAAAATAAGTAAATTTACTAATCCCCCGCAATGAGGATATATTATACTATTATTATTTTTTATTTTAGCTTTGCCCCGCGTAGCGGGGCATAATATTATTTCTTTATATTTTATTTCTTGCTGATTAACTCATATATATAACATTTTTACTTTTTTTTTTCATTTATTTATAGTTTTTCCCCGCGTAGCGGGCCATATTTCTATTTGTTGAAATTTTAATTTGTATTTATATAAATTCATAATTGAATAAGAGTTATTTTCAGCATATAGCAATATTAAGAGGCATACATATACCTCTGGGTGCTATTATATATATAATAAATAACTTATAAGGTTATAATATTTATATACCCCGCTTCGCGGGGCAATACCGGCCGTAGGCCGGTATATATATTATATATATAATATGGACTATGTCTTTACTTATATTTTAAAAATATAAAAATTATATAACCCGCCCACCTTCGGTGGGCGTAATCTCCCCCCCCCGCGTTGCGGGGGGGTATTTAATAACTTTTTTTTATATATTTTATATATAAGATATTTCGCATATAGTCTCTGAGATATCTTTATATAAGTAAAAGTATATTATAGTTATCTGCTAATTATTTTAAGATATAAAATGTAAATTTCTTTCTTATAAATATCCCGCCCACCTGAAAAAAACATGCTAAAAAGCCCTAGAAGGCGGGATGTTTTTTTTTAGAGAGGTGGGCGGGGTTAATCATCCCCCCCCCGCTACGCGGGGGGGGAGGTATAATTATGGGGCATTATAAATATCCGGGAGGATATATGGCCCCGCGAAGCGGGGCATTAATGTTTATAAAGATAAGAAAATATCTTAATTTAATATTATAACTTTATCTCCCGCCCATAGGGCGGTCATATAAGATAAAAGTAATTAAAAATATATATAATGCCTAATAATTATAGGCTAGGTATATGAAATTATATATATAAATTTTTAGCATATAGCGAAATTTAAATAATAAATTAAATACCTCATAAAAAAAAACATAAGCTTATGTTTTTTTTTTATCCTGGCCGGGATACCCCCCCCGCAATTGCAATGCGGGGGGGTATTATATATTTTAAATATATAAGTAAATTTATTAATTATACCGCTTCCATTAGGAAAAACGGTTTAAAATTTAGGCCACAATTGACCAAAGAATCCTATTAATAGACAGTTATATTGTCATATTTTACGGTATAAACCGATATTTTTTATATCGACTGTACATTAAGCATCATTTCAGATACCCACAAGTGAGCCAGTCTGTAGCGATATCTAATACTACCGACGGTCTTGAGATAAATATTAACTTTTAACCGTATTCACTTGCATCGCAATACTAAAATAGATAAGCCCGCCCTCCAAAGGAGGGCGGGTATTATATAATTATAATTATAATTACACCAGCGGCATTCTTATATATCTATTTATAATATATTATTCCTCTCAGAATAAATTAGTTAATTTTTATTATATTTATTTTCTTATAAGAGTTACATAAATATATTAAATTATGATGCCCGCCCACCTTCGGTGGGCGGTATACCCCCCCCGCATTGCGGGGGGGGGTATTATATTTAACTTAAAAAATAAAAAATATAACTATCACTAGATATAAATAATACATCTTAATATATCTACATATTATTAAGATATATTTTATTAATATAGTCTTATTTTACCTTAAATTTAATGCCCGTCCGAAGGACGGGGGTATTAATTAAGTACAACATTTGCTATATTAATTATTTAGTCTTTTATATAAAGCCCGCAGAGCGGGCTATAAATTTAATTACCCCCCGCAATTGCAATTGCGGGGGGGGGGTTTATATATATATATATAACTAATTTATACCTTTATTTCAATTCTTTTAAAATAAATGTTGGTATAGGACAGGATCTCCCCCTGCAGCTACCTCGTAAAAACCAGTATTAAAATTACGGTCCATTAACAATAATGTAATACCTGCTGTTAATACTGGTAAAGAGAATAATAATAATAAAGCTGTAAAGAAAAGTAGAGTCAGCCGTATACAAAATATATGTAGCCATTTAGGCAACATTAATTCTTCTTAGAACTGCTCTCCGAACCGTACGTGATAGTTTCCCATCATACGGCTCTCACTGTTAACATCTTATTTTAAATTCCCGCCCAAAAAACATAAGCTTATGTTTTTTTTTATATTTGGGCGGGCATATCTAATTCTTATATTTTAACATTATTTTGTTTTAATTTTTTCCCTCAAGTTTTTGGTATCTTTAAATAATTTTTTGTTTCTGGATCTGTTAAATATCTTCCTCATTTTTTAAATGATTTAGCCATAGATTTATATTTATGTTTACGACTTAGAGTCAGAGCACATGATACTTGTAAATATCAAACTAATGATGATAATCTATTATAATTAGTAGCAAAACTATAATAATTAAGTAGATAATTTATTTTTGAGTTATAATAATTTAATATATCATTATGAGGTTTAACAGTTAAATAACCTAAACCTCAAGGTAAAACGCTTCCATCTTTTTTCCTTTTTAAAATACCTATATCAATATATGATTGAATAATATTTAAAATAGGAGCATTAATTATAATTTTATTATCATTTAAATTTTTACATTTTTTAATATTAGCACCAAGGAAGTTAAATTCTTTTTTTAAATTAGTTATTATAGTTTTATCATTATTTAATTTTAAACCACAATTATTATATAAAAAATCTTTAACTAAATTATTTATATCTAAACAATTTTGATAACTACCAAAAATAAATATTAAAAATTGATCAGCATATCTTATAAAATTAACCCCCCCTTCGGGGGGGAAGATCAACCCCCCCGCTACGCGGGGGGGATTATTAACGGCAGGTCCCATATAATCATGGGCCCCCTTACCTTTTATATAGTTTTTTCTTATATTATCATTCTTATTTACGATAAGGGTATTAATTTCATTAACTATATATTTATCTAATTCATGTAATAATATATTACATAATATATTACTTAGCCCCGCTACGCGGGGCATATTATTTTGTATTATACCTACTTTATTTTTTTTTTTAGTATTATCATTCATTTTTATATCTATTCTTATTATTTTATATATTAAACTTATGAAATTAGGATCTCCTATTTTCTGTTTAATTTTATCTATTAATATATCATGCGATATATTTTCTAAACATTTATTTATAATACCATGTATAACTCAAGTATATTTAGATCCTATTAATTTTATATCTTTAAAAGCAGTATCTGTAGATTTATTAGGTCTAAAACCATGAGAATTAGTTAAGAATAAAGGTTCTCATATAGCTTCAAGAATAGAAGCAACACCAGCTTGAATAATTACATCTTTAAGATTATCAATATTTAAGATACTTTTATTATTATCTATTATAGATATTAAATGCCCCCTCGGATCGAGGGGTATAGGTTGATATTTACCAGTAACAATATTATTAGATATATTTTCAAAGTAATTTAAATTTAAACTATTTAATGTTATATTTGACTTAATTTTTAATGAAGGTTTTATAGAATTATAAGCACCTAATCAAAAATAAGGATCTTTAAATATATCATTTAATTTATGATATTTATTATCATTAGATTTATAAGATTTTAATTTGTTCATAAGAATGTCAGTTAAATTATTACGATTATTAACATTAAGATATAAATATATATAATCATCATCATTATATCTCCTTTTAGGAGATAAAAAATCCCGCCCACCTTCGGTGGGCGGGATATGACCTAGAGGTGGCCTCTGATTATATTCTCTTTTAAAGTTAATAATATGAGCCATATTAAAAGAACTATACATTCTGATCAAATTTAAGTTAACACTAGTGTTCTTCGGGTAAATTTTATTCATAATATGACCCCGCCCTTTGGGCGGGGATAATAACAAGGATGAGATCCATATTATTTGGTAATTATAAATCATCCTTATTAAATATATATAAATATACCCTACTATAACACCTCCGAATACGTATAATATAAAAATATTATTGACGTTTATTTCCCGAATTTGTATATTTTGTTCTTTTTTTCCCCGGCCGTAGGCCGGGTCTGTGTTATTGATTTTAGCTGTTTGCTTATCCCTATTAAGGTATTGTATTTTCAATAAAGGTATCTTATTTTGAGAACCATATTCTTGAGCAATATAGAATATAGCTTTAAGATATATTAGTTTTAATATATTATGATTAACTAATAAGCTTGTTTTATCTCCTTGATAAGTATCAAATTCATTAACTTCAACATGATCAATTTCTTTAGCAATAAATTTTAAAAGTCATAATTCTTTTACTTTATTGCTTTTATAATCTGCTATACCATATAAAATCTTATTAGGTTTCTTATAGGCGATTATATAAGATTTATATAGATTATTAATAATCTCTCAAAAATATAAAATATTACCCACAAAGTAATATAAAACAAAATATACCCTAGACGGCGCACTAGCTCAAACAAATAAAGGAGCATTAACCATATGTAGTCCTATAGTACGCATATTAATGAAAGTAACAATGAAGTTTATAGCACCTAATAAACTAGATAAACTAGTTAAATGCAATGCAAAAATTGCAAGGTCCACTGATGGTCCGGAATGTGCATTAATAGAAGATAACGGTGGATATACTGTCCCAGTAATATTACCGATATATTTATCTAACTATTAGATAAACATTAATTTATAAATGCCCCGCGAAGCGGGGATATCCCTGCCTAAGGCAGGCATTATAATTTTTTTAATTATCACCTGAAAGGTCATATAATAATTTATATATATATAAATTTCATATATAAAATTTATATAATGGCCCCGCGAAGCGGGGCGATACCGGCTGTATGCCGGCATTATTATCGGATATTATTATTCTTTATATAATAATTTCTATATATCACTATATAGCTTAGACTATGTCATCACCTTTATTAATCTTATATATCACGAAGAGATATAATAATCCCCGCCCACCGAAGGTGGGCGGGTATATGCCCCGCTACGCGGGGTATAAGATCGGCCCCCCCTTCGGGGGGCCCATATTTAAGTGTTGGGCTCTCGTGGTAATTTTATTGTTAGTTTACTCAATTACTAGTCGTTGAACGTTCATATACCTATAATATTAACTAATACTAAAAATATATAGTTAATAAATAACTAATATATGCTTCGCTGCATATTTTCTTAATATATCGACACCTCTATTAATAGAGGGCTTATAAGATCTTTATGCAATTCACCCAATTAATAATACCCCCTGCGTAGCAGGGGGTTTTATCCGCTCTCCTTTAGGGAGAATATATTTTTTACCCTTTAAGCATTTATATAATAGAGCTCATATTATTCTATTAAAAATTGGCTACCAAAAGATAAATAAATACTATCTTTGATAGATTATTATCTTATTTATAAGGGATAAACTTTATATATAACGGTTCAATATATATTTCTATATAAGGGGACTTAAATTCGATAATAATAAAATAATAATAGTAAAATTTTGTATAATGTAAACGGGGGTTATTAATAATAATCCCGGCCTACTTAGGGCATATATCCCGCCCCTTTCAGGGGCGGTTATTATCCCCCCGCGAAGCGGGGGGCATTTTTCCCGCCCCCCCTGAAGGGGGGGGCGGTATATAATCATGGGCCCATATTTACTTTTTAGATATTATCTTTTTTTATAGTTCTTTTAAATTTTATATTATTTTTTATAAAAGATAATTAGGTTTCACTCATGATATTTCGGTTATACCCATATATCAGCCCCCCTTTGGAGGGCCTTATTTCCCCCCGCCCGAAGGGCGGGGTATAAGGTTTTATTATTTATCATCTCTTTATATTAAACTAGTTAAATAAAGATAAAAACCTACTAATTCATTATTATTTGACCTACAGACTTACCAGTCTTATCTCTATCTATAATATATTTTATTTTTTCCATCATTTTTATTATATTTTCTCTTCTTTTTATTTTTCTTTATTATTTTTATTATTATCGACTAAACTTATCCAACTCCTGGTCCACTTTCTACTAATACAGATGCAATTATACAAACTAATGCCGGTGGAAGGCATCAAAAACTTATGTTGTTAAGACGTGCAAATGCCATGTCAACCGCTCCTATTAAGATAGGTAAAAAAAAATTCATTTATGTATATCAATTATGTATATAGCCAATTTTTAATTGTATTGGCATTATATTTTTCAATATAACATGGACTTTATCTTCATCCTTAAATAAGGAGTATTACGTAAAGTCTCTGAGGAACCTATTTTTCGTCATTGACGAACTTAAATAAAAATTTATCATATTTTATATAATTCATTTCAGATGAATATAATGATAAAATTATTTATTTTAGTTTCCTGCTGATAGCCCATATATTTTAATAATATTTTATTTAGGAATATGGGTAGATTTTTCCCCATATATGCCCCCCCCGCATAGCGGGGGGGGTATAATATACCGCCCCCCTTCAGGGGGGCGGGATAAAAAAACCCAACTCATCAGATATCCCGACCTAAGGTCGGGCATATTTTGATATGGCCCGCCGAAGGCGGGCCCATATTATTATCATATTCATATAGAATATAATTATAATTTTTAATTATTTATTATCATTTTTTTTTATTTATATTCGCCAGTAATATATTGTTAACTATAAGATATATATATATCTATTAGATATAATAAATAGTCCGGCCTTAGGCCGGTAATACTACATAACATTTAATGAAGGTAATAAATAATTATATAAAACTTTAGGGGTTTTCAGCAAACAGTAATATAATAATAGATAATTTTACAATTTAATATGCCCTAAGGGCGAAAAATATATCCCGGCCATAGGCCGGGCTTAGAAATATGGGCCCTCGGCCTATTAAGAATTCTCTTGAATCCCCCGCGTAGCGGGTTTTATCCCCCTTCGGGGGGAGGATTGATGAGGCATTTTGAATTATACCTTAAAAAATACCGGCCTACGGCCGGTATCGCATATAAAAAAAAACATACTTTTAAGAAGTTTTTTATCGAAGCGGGCCATATTTTTATATTTTTTATTAAGTGTTAATAACACTATCCACAGCAATAATATTTAACGTATTATAAACGAGTATGTTTTATTTATTTTTAAAAGATCACAATTAAATGTAGTTCTTATTTTATGCCCCGATGTGCGGGGTAAAATTGTTTCTTATTTTTTTTAGATAAAATTAGGTCTCATATATTTGAAGGTATATTTTCCCTATAATAACTAATTCAATTATATTATATCAATCTTTATAATATAAATAAGGGCCCGCCGAAGGCGGGCCTATATATCCCCCGGCTTCTAGGGGAAATATTTAGATGATATTTATTAAAATAATGCCCCCGCGAAGCGGGGGGGGGATCATTTATATTATATTAATAATGAAGTAAAAGTAAATCTTTTTCAACAAAAATAATATCTATAACTGGAGTAGATTTTAATTTCTTCTACTCAAATATATCCATCTCATTTTATTAAACCTGCTAAATAAGAATCTAAATATTTTTATTAACCAGCAAAATCTGAGTATTTTTTTTTTATTGGAGATTCAACTGAATCTCCAATAGGTTAATTATTATTTATATGTCCACCATTAGCTGAATCTTTTTTAACCTTATCTAAAATATATATATATTTTATATTTATTAGTTATTTTTTTTCATTCAGCTTTTTTTATAAATTTTTCATTTATCTTACATACGTTTACACGATAAATATTTTATTTTACCAAAAGCACCTATTAACACAGGCATTACAAATAAAAATATCATTGCAACTGCATGCCCTGTAACCATTACATTGTAGACTTGATTGTTACCATTCAATAATTGAGGATTAGGACCTGATAACTCCATTCTTATGATAACGGACATACCTGTCGCTACCATAGCAGATATTAGACCATATCCTAAATATAATATAGCTATATCTTTATGAGATGTACTATATAATCAACGTGTTATATACGTCATTTGTTTATTCATAATTTTTAATTTATTAAATTTTTAAAACAAAAAAATACCATTATATTTTATTTACTTACCTTGATTTATCGGGGGTTCCCCCCGATATAATACCCCCGCGAAGCGGGGCCATTTATACCGCCCGAAGGGCGGTATTAAAATTTTAATTGCCCGCTAAGATAAAAAACTTCTTAAAAAATATGTTTTTTTTTTGTGAGGGCGGTATTTAATATATAAGGTTTTCACCTGTGATATTTCGGTATTACCCATAATATCTGCCAAAGATAAATATATCCCCCGCTACGCGGGGGGGATATTTGATTAAATACTACCTATTGTTAATTATCCCTATCATATATTATTATAAATATATAATCATGAACCCCATCATATATGAGAACCCAAATAATAATCGATATCATTTAAGGGGGAGAAAATCACCCCGCTTCGCGGGGGGTCATTTATCCCCGCCCAAAGGGCGGGGATATTATCTTCTTGATTTATATCCTAATTTTTATTTAAAAACGTATATAATATATGCCTTCGGTAAGATAAACTTAGTAAATAAGTTAGCTAATTTTATTTACACCTACAGATATACATATAATTTAATAATTAAAACTAAGGTAAAATATGAAATAGTAGTAATTAAATACAATATAAATAAAATGCCCCGCGAAGCGGGGCGATATCTTAAAAAAATAGATATCTATTTTTTTTTTATGCGGCATTATATAGTGCTACCTCCCCGATATATATATGATTAATAACGGGGTAAAATTATATCTTGATTATATACCGCCCACCTTCGGTGGGCGGGTTAAATGGCCAATATGCAAAAATAGGCCCGCCCACCTTCGGTGGGCGGGATTTTATATGGATCCTAATCTTTAATATATCAATGTTTGTTATGGCCCGCCGAAGGCGGGCCCATATTATTTATATTAATCACTATTTTTAATCTAGTATAAAAATATCATAAATTTAAATTAGGTATAAGGAGGGTACCCCCTATCATTATTTGAGGATTTATAATCAGAGATATTTATCCCCCTTCGGGTATATAATATCGGCCCCCCCCCTTCCCCATATTAATCTTACCCCGCCCACCGAAGGTGGGCGGGCATTGAAGATATTTAATATTATTACCTAGAAGCCGGGGGGGAGAGGCCCCATTTAGATTTTAATTATATATCTATATATATAAATTAATAAACTTATAATAAATGATATATTAATTTAATGCCCACCGAAGGTGGGCGGGTTTAACCTAATATCTATTTTATAGATAATGATATTTAATTTATAACAAACTATTATAATATATTAAATAAAAGTTGTGAGGATATAAGCCCACCGAAGATGGGTGGGTATTATAAATCCCCCATAAAAAAATTGATGGCCGGCCTGCGGCCGGGCTTGTTAAGAAGAATCAATTTTTTTATATAGTAGGGCGGGGGGATATTTAATACATTATATATAAGATATTTAATTATAGGTACTTAAGGTATTCTCGATATAAAGGTGATCGGTATTATTTTATATTCTTAGTTATAAGTTAAGTATCCCGGTATAATTTTTATAAAAGGCGGCAGTGTATCAAGGTAGGATTTTAACATATAAATATGATAACAAAAAATAAGGGCCCGCCTACGGCGGGCCTATAAATAGGCCCCAGTGAAGCGGGGCTATATCTAAGTAGCCCGGCATTATTCTATTTAATTTTATATAAGTTATATTATTTTATTAGTATTTTATTATATTTTATGTAATTATCCCCCCCCTTCGGGGGGGATGATTAGGGGGGCCGTAGGCCCCCCATTATATCATATATATAGGTTATATACATACCATAAAAAAATATATGGCCGGCCTGCTTAGGGCTTCTTAACAAGAATATATTTTTTTTATATAGTAGGGCGGGTATAGATAAAATATGTGGTTAAATTATAAATTATTTTCCCCCCGCTTTGCGGGGGGGGGAATATGATAGGGGGCCGTAGGCCCCCCATTATTTTATATATATTATATCTTATTTTATAGATATTATATCATATTTTATTAGTATTATATCAAATATAAAGATTATATACATACCCGCCCTACGGGCGGGTATATGTAAAATTATGTGATTTAATATAGGTTATATTATTTAATTGGTATTATATATTTATATATAGGTTATATTATTTTATTAGTATTATATAATATATATAGGTTAAATAATAATCATATATATATAAAATATATGGATAATATATAGGTTATATTAAATTATAGATATTATATCATAAAATAAGGGCCCGCCTACGGCGGGCCTATTTACCCCGCCCGTAGGGCGGGGGGGATATTTTATAATTTTTATATAGGTTATATTAAAGAATATAGGTATTATATAATTTATATAGGTTATATTATATAAAATAGGTAATATTTATTATATATAGGTTATAATTATAAATAATAGGTATAATATACCAATTTTATTTTTAGTATAGGAGAGGGGGTTTGTATAGTAGGTAGTATCCCCCCCCCGGAGGGGGGGGG